ACATTGCCTAACCAACCACCTTACAATTACTTGTAGTATGTAGTAGGCATCCATGGCTGAGCGGTTAAAGCACCCAACTCATAATTGGCGAATTCACGGGTTCAACTCCTGTTGGATGCAAGTATGAAGAAGAGATGGTAGGAGAAGCAGATAACTCGGAAGTTTATTTGCAAAACAAGTAGATCCGAAGCTGGTGGTGGGTGAAGTCAAATTAATAGACTATACAGGAGTTAGAAAAAGAAGCAGAAGGAATTGAGGTAAAATGGACAAAGCGAGAAGGATATTACGGAGAAATTGAAGAACCAATTAATTACCGAGAAGTCTATTCGTTTGTTGCAACAGAATCAATATACTTTTCATGTAGACTCGAAGTTAACTAAAACCGAAATGAAAAATTGGATTGAACAATTTTTTGATGTTAAAGTAGAAGGTATCAATAGTAGTCGAGTAAGACATAGGAAGAAGAAGAAATCGAGTTCGAATTCTAAAAGTATAAAAAAAATGATTGCTAGACTTCGAGCTAATTACCTCATTCCATTATTTCTAAACTAATACTTAGAGAAAGTTTGTTTTCCTATCAAATGGAAGATTATGTATAAACATAAAAAGGAAGAATAAGTATGGCCATGTGACTATATGGGGCGTATACTCCAGGCACCCGGAACCGGACCATTATGCAATTCGGGGAAACAACGGAATCCAAGCCCCACAAGCAGTTAACTTACCGTAGAATATCTAGAAGTGGTCGCAACAATGCTGGAATCACCACCAGTAGACATAGGGGGGGCGGACACAAGCGTTTATATCGCGAAATTGATTTTCGGCGAGACAAACTTAATATTCCCGGAGGAGTATCCAGTATCGAATACGACCCCAACCGCAACGCCTTCATTTGTTTGATCAAATATACAGATGGTGATAAGAGATACATTTTGCATCCACGAGGAATAGGGGTTGGAGATATCGTGACATCTGGTCCTGACGCATCCGTCTCAATCGGAAATGCCCTACCCCTGAGTGCGGGTTGAATACTTGATTCGCGTATTCCGAAATTAGTCGATCGGGTTGTAAGCTGGTCCCGTAAACCTGGCACTACTTCGAACTTATTAAATAATATGGAGTAAACCTGGTTGGGGTAACCAAATAGGGACAACAGCGCGTGCTAAACTAAAGCCTGAAACAACTAAATATACATCAGTTTGCAGAGGTAAGATAATATGGAAAACAGATAAACAATCTCAAAGTTGTAGCGACAAGCAAGGGGCGCCCTATGCGTATACCGAAGGCGCGGAAAGTACAAATTCGAGACATTCGATTTGGCAGTCGGGGGCAAAATCGAAGCCACAGAATGACGAAAAGAGTGAAGCAAATGCGTAGAACTGAAATTACGTCAATACCAAAGAGAAGAAAGAGGTTTCCTAAGTTATCCCAGGCATTGACTAATGCTAACGCGAATCATCGAAGTCACCAATTCTGCCGCTAAGTTCTCAGAAAATACTGGATTTTCAAAAGAAAGCCAGATGCAGGCAAAAATGCCAAGGATAAAATCAATATATATATATATATAAATGGCCCAAAAAGTAGTTGGCTTTTCAGTAGGCATCAATTTGGTCCTACCGAGGAAACCCAACGGCGGTGCCTTTGATATCCGGAAAGCTGTATGCTTCGAAAGAGGCTTGTACAGTTTGGGAAGGGGTCTTCCCCAGTCGTTTTCTCCCCTTTAAAGAGGAGTAAGAGGAGGGGGGGGTCTACCTCGACCAGAATACCTTTAGGTACCATTATACATAATATAGAATTAAAATCTGGGAAAGGCGGGTAATCAGTCAGAGCTGCTGGCACAGCAGCAAAAGTAGTTGCAAAAGAAGGTAAACTCGCTACACTAAGACTACCTTCCAACGAAATTCGTTTAATATCTCAAAATTGCCTAGCAAGTATAGGACGGGTCGGAAACGTCGATATTAACAACGAAGGCTTGGGAAAAGCTGGATCCAAGCGCTGGTTAGGTAGACGGCCTAAAGTGAGAGGTTCAGCTATGAATCCTGTTGATCATCCCCACGGAGGGGGGGAGGGCAGGACGTCGATCGGTAGGAAGAAGCCGTCAACCCCTTGGGGGCATGTCGCGCTTGGAAAAAGAAGTCGGAGAAGTGGAAAATACAGCAACTCCCTCATACTTCGTCGACGTAAAGGTTTCTGATAAATGGAAATATTAAGCAGGGGGTTAATCGGCTACGGCACGTTCATCGAAAAAAGGTCCTTTTGTAGCTAATCATTTAATACGAGAAATCGAAAACCTTAATATACGAAGGGAGAGAAAATTGGTTCTGACTTGGTCTCGCGCGTCTGCAGTCGTACCCATCACGATCGGTCACACCATTGCCGTTCATAATGGGCGGGAGCACCTACCTATCTATGTAACTGATCGCATGGTGGGTCACAAATTGGGGGAATTTGCACCCACTCGGAATTTTAGGGGACATGCAAAAAATGATAAAGGATCTCGTCGATGATTAGGAAATTATACTTCATGAAAAACAAGAAGAAATCAGAAGTCGGAGCGCGAGCTCTAGGAAGGAATATCCGTGTGTCAGCTACCAAAATACGACGGATTGTTGATCAAATCCGGGGTTGTTCGTACGGAAAAGCACCTGTATTACCCGAATTTATGCCTTATAAAACGTGTTATCTAATATCGCAACTGATTCTTTCTGCAGCGGCAAATGCCAATACCAATTTCGGATTGAATAAATCCGATTTGTTCATTAGCGAGGCCTGAGTCGAGAATTCAACATATTTGAAAAGGTTCCGGCCCCGAGCCCAAGGCCGAGGTTACCCGATAAGGAAACCCATATGTAAAGTAATCATTAAGCCAAACTCCAATTTTGTCGGAGAGATTGGGAGATGACTCCATACAAAAGGCTTACTAATTGGAACGTGTCGAAAAGTTAAATGAAACTACAAAAAAATTACTAAGTAAAAAATAATTTAATATTGAGTTGAGGAGAAATAGATATGGGACGAAAGATTCATCCACTCGGTTTTCGACTCGGTGTAAATTAGAAGCATTATTCTTATCGGTTCGCACAGACAAGAGATTATCCAAAGTTTCTTGAAGGGGATAGAAAAATACGCACCTCTGTCGAAAGGTATATTGCAAAACATATGAAGGACGCCACAAACTATGGCGGAGTTGGACATATCGAAATCCAACGGAAAACAGATCTCATTCGGGTTGATATACATACGGGATTTCCTGATTTACTCATTGAGGAACAAAGTTTAGGGATTAGTCAAATGAAAGGCGATATCGAAAACATCTTAGGGATCGAAAGTCGGAAGCTCCGAGTAATACTAAGTAGTGTCACTCAACCCTATGGGGAACCAAAAATATTGGCGGAACATGTTGCCTCACAATTGAGAAATAGAGTTCCCTTCCGACGAACTATGAAAAAAGCTATCGAACTGGTTGGAAGAACTAGCGACAGAGGTATTAAGATACAAATAGCCGGACGACTCAACGGCAGTGAGATGGCTCGGGTTGAGTGGGCTAGGGAAGGTAGAGTCCCCCTCCAAACTATCAAAGCCCGTGTAGGTTATTCCTACCACCCAGCTCAGACGATTTTTGGGGTTTCGGGCATAAAGACCTGGATATTTCGGGGTACTGGGTGATCCCCACCCAATGAAGTAGAAACTATTTGATAAATTTTGACGCAACCTGGTTCAGCTTAATCCCACTCCAATTTCAATCTCTTTCACTTCAAACTCCAGAAGATATTTGCTACGCTTAGTGTGCGACTCGTTCAAGCGACATCTCTTTATCCGTAAAAAGAAACTTTAATGGGGTAATGGACCGCCTATTTTGAGTACTAAATAGGTGAATGCCGAAGATAGGGTCAGGTTATCTCATCGCAAATGAAATTTCTATCCATGAAATTTTTTTTTCATGGAGAAGCTGAAACCAATACCAATTTACGATTACTTCGACAAATAAAAATCGAAATAATTAAATTTATATTTGTCGAAATCGTATGGTTAACCGCTCAACTCCCGAGAAGCTGCGTGATGTAGCACAATTTTCAAATTGTCAATATCTGAAGTAGAGCTTTGAGTCAATTAATGCTAGGAACGTTGATTCAACGAAATTGAAATAGGGTGGAAAGCTCCGTCGCCGGGGGGGGAACCAAAACGTTTGTTACAAGGGACTGAAACAACGAGAAGACTTCTGAATCTCATTTTCATCATTCAGTTAATTAATATCGAGATTCGGTAGATGGGATGGCGAAAGAAGCCCATACCTCAAAAGCAGAAAATAAATTGTAAGATCGAGCTTATTTTCGCCCGTGGATTTAGTACCAAGTAACATTTGAACTGCTACCTATAAATGAAATGAAAAATGGAGGAAAAGAAGGAGAAAATGACGGAAAAATAGTTAGTAAGTTTGCGAAATATACAAATTGGTAGCAAATTTATGAGGAGCTGGCTGGGAGGAGACTTCCATGTCCGGTTTTGTATCAGAGATTGATAAATTCTATCGATATCGACTGTAACCCCAGACGAACTAAATATCGTAAGCAACATAGGGGAAGATTAGGGGGAATCTCTAGTCGTGGCAACACCATCTCCTTCGGAAAATTTGCTCTCCAGGCTCTCGAACCTGCTTGGATTACGGCTAGACAAATAGAAGCGGGGAGAAGGGCAATGACGCGCCATGCCCGTCGAGGCGGGAAGCTATGGATACGCATCTTTCCCGACAAACCCATCACCATGAGACCCGCGGAAACGCGTATGGGGTCGGGCAAAGGATCTCCGGAATACTGGGTATCCGCAGTTAAGCCAGGCCGAATAATTTATGAATTGAGTGGGGTATCGGAGGATGTAGCCAAAACTGCTATGGTGATGGCTGCCCACAAGATGCCTGTGCCTACTCGAGTGGTAACTACCGCGGAATCATGATACTTGTTGGAGACGAAGAGGTAGGAAAACAAGTGGTCTAAGGAGGAGTAATAGTGGTGACAGCGACGGCAATGTCATGTCTTAAGCATCACCCCGACTGTTACTAAAGCGAATAAACCTCACCGATTGGGTTAGATTAATTGCAATAACTGTAATTCACTTATTCCCCCAATTTTTTTGGTGGAATATATCTCTATTCACCCAGATATACTACAAGTAAACCTATTATTTTTCTCGATTACCAAACGATTCAAACTCAAAGTTATTCAGATGTAGCAGACAACAGTGGAGCCCGCAAGTCAATGTGTATTAAAGTGTTGGGAACCGGCAACCGCAGATATGCAGGTACAGGTGACGTCACAATAGCTATAGTCAAGGAAGCAGTACCCAACATGTCTCTGAAAAGATCAGAAGTGGTTAGGGCGGTGGCAGCATGTACTCGTAAAGGGATAAAACGATGTAACGGAATGATTGTTGGATTCGACGACAACGCAGCCGTCGTCGTCAACCAGGAGGGAAATCCTAGGGGGACTAGGATCTTCGGTCCAGTCGCTAGGGAATTGAGAGATTATAATTTTACCAGAGTAGTCTCCTCAGCCCCTGAGGTTTTATAAAAATAAATGATTGAAATAATTTAGCATAATCAGTTTGACAAATTTTCAAGCCAAAATTTTCTAATGAAAAAAAACTTGGTTTAAAAATTTGTCAGATGTATTTAAACTAAATATTCCAAATACGCGAAATTAAATTAGAGGAAACAGAATAAAAAGAGAGGTTAGGAATCATTCTGGTATTGATAACTACAAAAACTACTGACTGATATTTCACGAATAACGACGCCATCTCCACCGCACTTACTGCCACAAGAAATGGAAACACAAGAAGAAAAGCTATGATCAGGATACTTGCGACTAAAATGGCCGAACGCATCGTACAAATTTTGGTAGAAGAAGGCTTCATAGAAAATGCTGTGAAGCACAAGGATAATGGGAAAGAATTTTCGGATGTGAGGTTAAGATATCTCGGTAAGAAGAAAGACCCCTACATTGCAGTTATCAGACGCATTAGCAAGCCTGGATTGAGAGTTTATTCCGATCGTCGACAAATTCCCAAAATATTGGGCGGTATGGGAATTGCAATTTCATCGACATCTCGTGGACTTATTACAGATCGGGAGGCTCGACAAAAAAAAATCGGGGGGGAAATTTTACGCCACATTTGGTGATTCGGAAACTTCTTTTCAACTAAAAATCAGTTGTTTTAAAAATGATTACGTTTCAGATAAGCTATTAGCAATATCAACTGAGTTAGCAATTTCCTAAATAAATCTATGAATTACGGGGGGAGGGGGGGGTTAGTTCAAATGATGAAGAAGCAGAATCCTATTGACATAGAGGGTACAGTTACAGAATCGCTTCCCAATGCCATGTCTTGAGCGTGTCCGGATAATGGATGTCAAGTCTTGACTCATATATCGGGAAAGATCTGACGGAATTATATAAGAATATTACCAGGAGATCGGGTAAGAGTCGAATTAAGTCCTTATGATCTTACCAAAGGGTGTACCACTTACCGACTTCGAAGTAAACAGACAAATAGCAATCATTAGATTTTGATGTTGGTGCGATCATCTAGTAATTATCTGCCTGCTCAATTTGATAAAAGGGGAGAACATATCTCAAATCTATCAATAGATTTATCCAACTAATTTAAGGTTGTAGCTACGAAAATTCGTGCCTCCATTCGCAAAATATGTGAAAAGTGTCGATTGATTCGTAGACGTGGACGAATCATGGTAATTCGTTGCAATCCGAAGCATAAGCAAAGGCAAGGGTAGTCAAAATCTTTAGACGTAGAACCAATTAACAATTAATAACAGTCTTTGAATATGAATAATCAATCAACTATGTCAGCTAATTCAAAAAAAACCCGTTCACGAAAGGTGAAGCGCGGAGTGCAGAAGGGGGTTATTCATATCCAGGCAAGTTTCAATAACACCATTATTACTGTCACGGACGTTCGGGGATAGGTAGCTCCTCGGTGTTCTGCCGGTGCCTGCGGATTCAAGGGTACACGCAAAAGTACACCATTTGCCGCCCAAGCTGCAGCGGAAAATGCTATCCGTGCTTCGATGGATCGGGGTATGAAGCAAGCAGAAATTGCGATGAGTGGACCCGGTCCGGGGAGAGACACCGCCTTGCGGGCTATCCGCCGAAGCGGCATAATCCTCAGCTTTGTACGTGATGTGACCCCCATGCCATATAATGGCTGTCGACCCCCCCGAAAAAGACGTGTCTAACTCCACCCAGTAGTTCTATAAAAACTAAAAGGGGATTCCTTTATGCTCACGTGCGAAACACCGACCTCTACCCAGGCCATTCAGTGGAAATGCGTCGAATCTAAAACAGAAAATAAGCGTCTCCATTATGGTCGTTTTGTCGTATCTCCCTTCAAGAGGGGCCAAGTTAGTACTGTGGGAATTGCCATGCGGAAAGCCTCATTAGAAGAAGTTCAAGGAACGGGCATAACATGTGCAAGGTTTCGCGGAGTTGTGCACGAGTATTCTACAATAAGGGGTATTAAAGAGACAATACATGATGTTTTAGTTAATTTAAGGGAAATTGCACCTAAAAGTGAATCCAATGATGTAAAAGAAGCAGTTTCATCCGTAACTGGTCCCAAAGAAGTAATTGCGGGTGATACAACGTTGCCGCCCTCTGTCAAAGCGATTGACGATTTGCAATATATAGTTACTATCACCCAACCAATATCTGTAAATATTGAATCAAAAATTGAAAAAGATTGTGGATATCGCATAGAAAAACCAAATGGATATAAAGATGGAGAATTTCCCGTTGATGCTGTATCTATGCCTGTTCGAAACGTAAATTATAGCGTACATTTATTTGGAAGTGGTAAAGCGACGCGAGAAACATCATTCATCGAAATATGGACTAATGGTAGTCCGACCCCGGACGAGGCAATAACCGAAGCCTCTAAAAAACTAATAGATTTATCAAGTCCCTTTTTACACATAAAACCCGAAGACGTCTTCTACTTGGGAGATAGTGAAAGTTCTTCTGCTTCGGCGGGGTCACCTTCACAAGTTTATGACGTGAATGAACTGGGGAAAAAACTATCCGCAGATATTTTTATTGACCAACTAGAATTACCAGCTAGAGCCTCCAATTGTCTAAAAAAAGCCGAAATACACACAATTGCTGATTTGCTTAATTATAGCCGAGAAGATTCATCAAAAATAAAAAGTTTCGGACAAAAATCTGTAGATCAGGTGTCAAAAGCTTTGTGGGAGCATTTCGCCATAGAATTACCTAAAAATTAGTTGCATATTAATCAGTAAGAACAAGCAGCGAAATCCAAATTATTTCACTTCTGATACAAACGATCTTGTCTATTGTATGTTAAATCTTTCTTGTGTATTACACTTTCAGTTCGAAAGGGTTCGGAGAGAAAACGTGAGTTAAACAAAACTTGTAAATTAAAATTTAATTTCTCATTATTTTGGCGTAAACAAATGGAAATCGATTATCCAAACAACTGGATATTTCTAATTAAAAAAGAAAACAACTAAGTCTAGGGAAGTCTCGTCCCAGCCCGGGGGCTGACGATTGTTCCCTAGACTAAATCTGACTATCTCTCAGGTTAATAGGAGGTAGAAAACTACTAAAAAAGCCCCGAAGTTGAAGATCCATCTATGGGTAAAGTTGCTCCAATACCTGACCAAATAGCGACCACGGTGCCAATTGCGAGGACTGTTGTGGCTACTGGGCGACGAAACGGATTCTGAAATTTATTGACATTTTCGGGAAAAGGAACGGTTGGCAAACCTGCGGGTACTGATGCCATTGAAAGAACACCTAATAGTTTATTGGGCACTGTCCGAAGTATTTGAAATACGGGAGAGAAATACCACTCAGGTAATATCTCCAAAGGAGTTGCAAACGGATTTGCTGGTTCACCGATCATTGATGGTTCCGAAACGGCCAAACCCACAGTACATGCGATGGTTCCTAATATTACTACAGGAGATATATATAAAAGATCGTTGGGCCAAGCGGGTTCCCCGTAGTAATTATGTCCCATACCTTTAGCTAATTTTGCTCTCAAAACGGGATCGTTCAGGTCAGGTTTTTTTGTTATTGGGGTGGATTCTTCATTCCCCCACAAGAATCGAACATGAGAATTTCTACTCATACGGCTCAAGCAAATGTGGAATTATCTTATCCCGTAACGGTTAGGTTAGCAAATAAAGGAAGGACGAACACGGAAAAAGAATTGTTTCGCAACATGGCTTCTCATCCGAATCAGCTCAGTAATGAAATAAGGCTTCGCGGGTTATCTCGTATCCCATACACACGCGTCATATCGTCGCAAGTTTATACAAGACCAGATACTTACGAGCTACGGTATAGGATCTTAACTTGTTACAACTTCAGCTACATATATCTTTAGATCGTCTTTTTACCCCAACGGCTACTCCTGCAAGCAATTAGCTTTTGATGCGGAAGAAATGTATGCATCTACTAGAAACCGTATGCTTAAAAGCTTCACACAATCCCAATTCAATATATGGGGTTTCACGAGGCCTTTCAAAATCTTTGGGTCGATCATGGAAAAAATTCTCCAAGCAACTTCAGTCTCAGTTCGAAAATTTTGCTTCTATATCCAGGTTTCGAATCTTAGTCCCAAAGAAAGGTCGGAAGGGAGACACACCTTTGGTTGCAGCAGTATCCAACTAGACGTCTGCATAGCCTACACATCTTGTGACGAGTCACACACTCCCGTAATCCAAATTTTTTCCTTTGACACTTCGAGTATTTTGTCCCAATAGTCCGAGACGATAACTAAATCCGCTAGATAACTCATCATTTGGCTTAGTAATAAGTATCGACGGCAACGGAACAACCTCTTAATTAAGGAACTGGAAATCGAAATCCCCACCAAATATAGCGACAGTTTTTTGTTTATATTCTACTTATTTGTAAATTGCGAAGGACCCGGAATGCCTTGTTTACGAATCATTGAGAAATGCATCAACGTAAAAGCAGCAGTAAGAAGCGGCAAGACAAAAGTGTGTAAACTGTAAAAACGAGTTAACGTCGATTGGCCGACACTAGCACTTCCTCGTAGTGACTCTACTAATGAAGGTCCTACCAGGGGAATAGCTTCGGGTACGCCGGTTACGATTTTGACGGCCCAGTAACCAATTTGATCCCAGGGTAAGGAATATCCGGTTACACCGAAAGAGACGGTTGATACAGCTGGAGTCACCCCAGTAACCCAAGTCAATTCGCGGGGTTTTTTGAATCCCCCCGTGAGGTAAACACGAAATACATGCGAAATCATCATTAATACCATCATACTTGCTGACCACCGATGAACAGACCGAATGAGCCAACCAAAATTAACTTCAGTCATTGTATATTGAACTGAGGAGAAAGCTTCTGTAACGGTCGGACGATAATGAAGGGTCATAGCAAAACCAGTGGCTACTTGAACCGAAAAACGAGTCAGCGTGATTCCCCCCAAGCAATGAAATATGTTCACATGTGGAGGTACATATTTACTAGTAATATCGTCAGCAATTGCTTGAATTTCTAGGCGCTCCTCGAACCAATCATATACCTTAGCGAGATAGGTAAGCCTTTTTAACTCCCTCTTCGTAAACTGTACATGAGACTTTCTTCTCATACAGCTTAAGCAAAGCTGTTTGGGCATTGCCCATTCCATTAGTAGCTATTCGAGTAAGGAAGTGGGAAAATACGGCAGATCCCCCGATATCCTCCATCAATTAATGAGGGAAGAAGCGACTCGGCCTTGGAAAACTTGAAACTACAATTTACTTCGATCTCACGTTAGCTTTTATTTCTTGATTGAAAGTGGTACTAAGTACTAGCGTCTTGGGAAATCTTTTAATCTTATCGATGTACCCCCCCCCTTTTTTTTTGGGGGGGGTAGGTAAATGAATAGAGGTTACCCCGTTCTGATCTGATTTGTTTTGGCATCCACGGAACCTTAGATTTTTACTATATCTCAAAATTTTATTTATGGGTAGGAAGACTTGGTGGGCGACAACTCCTACATCACCTCGAATCAAAACTCACACGGCTCCCATTTCTACACCTACATACTCTAGTAAACAATCGTAATTGAAACGTACTTCGTTGGTAACTTTCTGATACAGTGCCGAGTCGGCAATATCGGGTAACAACTTAATCACGAAATTTTAATGGTAAATTGATTCAAATTAATCATAGTTTGAGCTTTATACTAAATGTGAGATTCTCGCGTTTCGGGTGCTAATAACTCGACCGCTACCTGGCGAGATACCGATAATCTAATATAATAAAATCTATTTAAATGAAAGGCTATTTATTTGTTGAACCAGATTAGTTGCGACGAATCACACACCCATATTATTGTCTTCCAAAAACATTTAAAGTTCGCGCGATTTAACTCCCGTTCTGATTTATGATGAAGTATCCATTTCTGAACCCCCAGCTGTTGCCGTTATATCAGCGGGGTTCAGGACTTTTCTACCAGCTAATTGGAATACCATCCAATAAAACGGATGAATTATAAATTTCCAAAGTAGTAACTAGGAATACTGCAAGTAAAGCCATGAAAAATCCCATCAGGGGGGTAGTCCCCCAGCCGGGGGCAACCTTTCCATATTCTGAATTAAGCGGCTTCAAAACCATTCCCAGTAAACTTATTCTGGGTTTACCTCTGGGGGTGTCACCAATAACTTTCGTAGCCATAGAGCCTGCTCAATTGATTGAAATTTGTTGACTTTGTATACTATTATAGCAAGTAAAGTATGTACTAATATTTTTTTTGGATTACATGGCAACGGAAACCGCAACTTCGGTCGCTATCTCTATATCCCGTTCACTCGTCAGCCTCACCGGTTACGCTTTGTATACCGCTTTCGGTCAACCCGCCAAAGAGCTCAGAGACCCTTTTGAGGAACATGAAGATTAGTCGGACTGATAGACCTTCCTTCAGAAATAAAAAAGGAAGGTCTCTAATCAACCTAATTTACCTTATATTCACGATTTTGCTGATACAACGAAATCTGCTTTTTTGGCAAAATTAAAATTGGGGGAAGCTCTCTATTTACCCTTGCTGGGTACTTTTGGGGGCTCCCGAAAGAAGATGGCAAAAAATATTATACCTAAAGTTGCTACCAACAAAAATGTGTAAACCAGTGCTTCCGTGGATTCAGCCGTAATAGTGGTATTTTATAAATATCTTTCATACTAATTGCGGTGTAGGAGACTTCCAGTTCTTCCAAGTTTTCTTGTTTAACTTCGAAGTATTATAAACTACTGAATTGAATCAATTTATTAAATTATTAAGTTACTAAGTTTTGACAAAACAATTAATTATTTATTATTTTACAATTCAGTCAATTTTTGCGACTAACCTGATAAAGAGGGGAATTCAATAGGATAAGTAAGTAAGAAAAAACTTTTTGAACAGCTTGTCTTTTAGTACTTGGATCCCCCAACTTTTGAAATGCCCCGAATTCAACTTGGGCGTCCAAATCGGGATCGATACCAGCAGAAACGTCTCTAAATAAGGTTCTTGCGCCGTGCCAGATGTGACCGAAAAAGAAAATGGGAGCAAATGTGGCGTGACCGAAAGTGAACCAACCCCGTGGGCTACTTCTAGAGACACCATCCGATTTTAAAGTGGCGCGATCAAACTCGAAGATCTCACCTAATTGGGCGCGCCTGGCGTATTTTTTCACCGTGGCGGGATCACTGAAACTAGCACCACCCGGTTCGCCACCAAAGAATTCTACGGTTACGCCGACTTGCTCGACGCTGTATTTTGATTCTGCCCGCCTAAATGGTACATCAGCTCTCACGACACCCTCGCCATCTACCAGGACTACGGGAAATGTTTCGAAAAAAGTTGGCATACGGCGTACAAACAGTTCGTGGCCTTCCCTATCTTTGAAAGCGGCATGACCTAGCCAGCCAACGGCTATCCCATCGCCGTTGTCCATCGCACCTGCTCTAAACAATCCGCCTTTGGCGGGGTTGTTGCCGATGTAGTCGTAAAAAGCTAATTTTTCCGGAATCTTCGACCAAGCTTGGGATAGGCTTAGATTTTCGGCTTCACCTGATCGTATTCGCTTCTCTATTTCTTGTTGGAAATACCCCTGATCCCACTGATAACGAGTGGGGCCAAACAATTCGATCGGGGTAGCAGCGGAACCATACCACATGGTTCCGGAAACGACAAAAGCGGCGAAGAATACAGCAGCAATACTGCTAGACGACACGGTTTCGACATTTCCCATACGTAGAGCTTTGTATAACCGTTGGGGGGGACGAACACTTAAGTGAAACAGACCCGCTAGTATACCTAAAACTCCTGCTGCTATGTGGTGCGAGGCTATTCCGCCTGGTACAAATGGATCAAAACCCTCGGCCCCCCAAGCTGGATCAATGGGTTCTATTTTTCCGGTTAATCCGTAAGGGTCTGATATCCAAATACCAGGGCCAAACAAGCCTGTTACATGAAATGCTCCAAACGCAAAACAAAGTACTCCCGAAAGAAATAGGTGGATTCCAAATATTTTTGGTAAATCCAGGGATGGTTTTCCCGTGCGATCGTCCCGAAATAGATCCAGGTCCCAATACACCCAGTGCCAGATAGCGGCTAGAAACAACAAACCGGATAGTATGGTATGAGCTGCGGCTACTCCCTCGTAACTCCAGATACCCGCATCAGTTGCGGTATCTCCGGTGATGCTCCAGCCTCCCCACGACTTCGTTATTCCAATGCGAGTCATAAGTGGAATGACAAACATACCCTGCCTCCACATGGGATCAAGAACGGGATCCGATGGGTCGAAAACAGCTAGTTCGTATGAAGCCATTGAACCCGCCCAGCCAGAAACCAAAGCAGTGTGCATCAAATGCACGGAAATAAGACGACCGGGATCGTTTAATACGACGGTATGAACGCGATACCGAGGCAAACCCGTGAGAAACCCCTTTCTTGGATATTGGAAATGAGTGACTACTACGTAACTTTCTTGCAATATAGGCTTGCGTTATAAGCTATAAGGAGACGAGATGGTAGTTGTTGTATGAAATATACAAATCACTATCTCGATTCGTTGTTAGATTAGAGGCATTCCTTCTTTATTGCCTCGTCTCACCTATTTGTTTGGTTCGTGCAAAACACATAGTAATGTGAAGTAAGCCAGTAACTTTTCTTTCAGGAACAGATGAAGGCATAGATATTTTAGCATTTACGTGCTTTATATAACAATGTAGAGATTGGTCCCATCAGAGTCTGTTAATATCTACAAAAAGATACGATTTATTTAACCCACGTCGTCTTTGTCAAGCGTGTTATAATATGATGAAAGCTCCTTCTCAATTTGGTTTATACGTCCCCAATTTGGAGGTAATTACAATATCTTTCAGTAGTTTTTTTATGCCAATTGGTGTTCCAAAGGTGCCTTTTCGTCTTCCTGGGGAGGAGGATGCGGCTTGGGTTGACGTATAGCGCGACTCGTCAGGTGTGTCGAGCCGGGTGGAACCCGTTTCCATCATTTCTTATCCGATTGATTTGTCTCTATCTCGCTTGGAATTGACTAATCTATCAGTGCCCAAATGCGTGAGAAATATTTGTCAGTAGGTTTAGTAGTCGTTAGAATCCACGGCTAGTTAGAATAAACAGATTGCTTGGGCTCCGGTTACTCAGTCCCAGATATCGATCGTAGCCGGAATGGCTACGAAATAGAAACCGGAACATCAAAAAAAATTCAATAGATTTCTATTTCGAATATATTGCATAAAATGTGGGAGTAGATACAGGGGAAGTGAAACTATTTGTTCTGTATGTGCGAATAGAGGTCGGAACCCCACAACCTCCGGGGTAGAAGATGAACCTAAAGACTCTTCACATGAAAAGGACTTAATCACGAACAGAAATGAACTGGTGCAGGGGGAGAAAGTTAACACACTGGGGTAAATTTGCCGATCACCAGTTACGAAGTGGTTCAGAATGTGCGAAAGCTGGGCTAGACAAACTTGAACCGAAAAGGCTAATGAGGGTGGGATTGAACGAAAAATAGAAAAAGGAAAGGAGAATTCTTTCTTATACTCATTTCACGTGAAAGCTACCAGAGCCGTATGTCTCTAACGATACCTATACGGTTCCAGAGGGGGGGGGCGGCGGAGTGGGAATCGCAGAAACTTATCCTAATCAACCGGCTTTATCGGGAGAGACTTCTTTTTCTAGGTCAACAAGTTGATGACGAAATCGCCAATCAACTTATTGGTATCATGATGTATCTAAATGGGGAAGATCAAGCCAAAGATATGTACTCGTATGTAAATTCACCCGGTGGGGCAGTATTAGCCGGAATATCTGCCTATGACGCAATGCAATTTGTCGTACCAGATGTACATACTATTTGCATGGGACTAGCTGCTTCAATGGGATCCTCCATTTCGGCTGGGGGGGAAATTACCAGACGTATAGCACTACCCCACGCTTGGCGCCAATGATTTGTACGGATTAGAACTCTGCCTCCGCCTAGGTGGGGTAACAATAGCATGGCAGCTTCTACTTGGCGACTCCTCCTATACACATTCAACTATGAAATAGTGAAATGCCAAGGAGGTAAATTGAATCAAAATAAATTTTTTGACTTGTAGTGAATTCATTCTGAATCGAAATCGATATATCTTAGCGTCATAAATTCGAGAAAGTGTCGAATCTACATAATTTATTAAACTTCAAGTTTCTAAGGAGTTGAATAATGTCGATTCCGTTATCCATCGAGAGTATATGTAGCAAACTTTGGGATTGCTGGCGCGACACGCGATACAGCGACGGAACCATCGTAATACGTTTGAAAGGAAGGATGGTGTGATCTCGTAATACTCCTCCCGCAGTATCGCAAGAAAGAGGGGTTGGCAGCAAAGTAAATTAGACAAAAAGTTAATGTTTAAATACTAGTTTGAGCAGACTTTGTCGACTCGCTAGAGGTATAGCCGTATGCAAGAGAATTTGCTTGTACGGTTGAACTTAATCGGAGTCATCTAACTAGGGTAATGATTCATCAACCCGCTAGTTCGTATTATGATGGACAAGCAGGGGAATGCGTTATGGAAGCGGAAGAAGCATCAAAACTACGCGATTGCATAACCAAAGTCTATGCCCAAAGAACTGGTAAACCCTTATGGATAATTTCCGAAGATATGGAAAGAGACGTTTTTCCGTCAGCAGAAGAAGCTAAGGATTACGGCGTCGCGGACCCGGTAGCGTTGGAAAACGCGTCAGCTTGAATATTCGATAAGTAGAAAGTAACCGAGATTTGCAAGAAGAAGTCAAATTCCTCTGATTCAATAATTTCTTTTCTTGTAGTTTCACGTTTATTTGTCTAACCAGTTTCTATTCCATCCAATAGAAAAAGCAAATCTTCAATTTTTTTTTTCTTACTTCAAACAAAAGAATATTCCAAAGATTGATTGTTAGATATTCAGGTGTAGCAAGTTTTATCAAATGGTTGAAAATATTTTGAACCGAATAAATTTTATGCGTCTTTGAACGTGCCAACAAATCAGCAACTAATTAGGAAAGCGAGGCAACGGTTGGGGGTTGGAACAAAATCCCCCGCTCTTCGGGGATGCCCCCAACGGAGGGGAGTGTGTACTAGGGTGTATGTGTGACCCGTTCGGATCGGAAACCTGAAACATTAGGGGGTTGACATCGTGAGATAATCCCTCAAATGAACTGGGGATAAGTCCATAATCCATCTGTTTCAATAAGAAATAGAAATTCGTGGCTAGAGTCGGTGCAAATCCGATCATTTTGATTTGGGACGATAAAAACCAATCGATGATGATAAAGTTGAGTTATTAAGCGAAGCCGGGCGAGTGATATTAACCTCTATATCTATTTTGCCAATCCCATTGCGACGGCAATAACTACGGGTCAGCTGTTCCGCCAATCTCCAGCCTAAAATACCGTTACTAAACATATGACTTCTTTCGAAACAAATAACGAGTAAGAAATCGAAGCGAGAAAGCCCAGCTTAATGGGCTGAGTTAAATATTGGGGATCATGCGACCCGCCGGCAGCGATTTTGTTTTCCTTATCTTCGGAAAAGCCTAGGCTCCGGTATATAGGAGAGACCCGGTTGCCATAAAAAGTTGGCCACGGAAACATCGGAATCCGTGGTATCCCCGGTGCAACGTACCACTTATTGACGGATCAGCAACTGGGGTCGGGTACCTAACCCGTACCGGAGTATCTGCGGAAGGGAAAGTCGGGGTAGCAAAAGCCGCCGGAATCTCCATTTATTACATCAGATAAAGAAAGCAGGAATTCGTAACAGCCGATAAATTTTTGTAAAATTATGAAGCAGCTACCTAACGACCTTCCAAAAATTTAGAAGCGCGGTATGTCACCGCACATGGTGTAATTGAAATGTGAATCTATCTTCGAGATCTTCCTCTCTCTCTTCGGGGGTACAGTTCGGTGTAACACAGCATATCTATTTCTACAAATTGACATCTCCAAATAATAAAGATTGAGACGAAATTGTTTGAGGAAATAGCGGAGCCCAGGAATAAATGGATTTCTCAGACGAAAATATAATTTTCCGTGAGGCTATACATATAATGACTAGAGTAAAACGAGGATCCATAGCTCGGAGATATCGCAAAGGCATTCTCGATTTTGCATCCGGGTTTCAGGGGGCTCATTCAAGATTATTTAGGGCGGCGAACCAGCAGGAAAAGAGGGCATTAGCTTGCGCTTATGTAGATAGGAATAACCGGAAGAGAAAATTCCGTCGCCTATGGATCGCTCGGATTAATGCAGCAGCGCGGAAAAATGGAATTACGTACAGTTCGATGATTCACAATTTGTTTGAGAATCGTGTTTTTCTGAATCGCAAGACACTCGCGCAAGTAGCTACTCCAGACGCTTACTGTTCCTCCCGGCTCGTACGAACAATTAATGATGAGAGAGATTGACATGCGGCGGTAAGCCTCTCCGGAGTAAACGGAGAGGCCAGAAATATAATAAAGAATGAGTTAACTCGCAGATCTATCACAGGGAAAGACAAGGAAGAAAAGATAAACGGAAGAACAGACTATTTCATAGGCATCACTTTGATTCAACTTTAATATATTAAATCCCATTTTTTACGTAGGACATTTCTAGTTGTCAAATCGAAAAATCCCCCAGAATTCAATTTTCTAGAATTCTCTAATTTTCGTTGTTTGAGAAGGGTAGCAAAGCCAAAATACGAGCTCTCTTTATAGCGATAGCTACCGAACGCTGCTGTTTGGAGGTTAATCTATTCATCCGTCTCGATAGAATTTTTCCCTGCTCACTGACGAATCGACGAAGTAGGCTCGTATTTTTATAATCAATAGTTTCATCGGAGCGAATAGACGAGGAACGTCTACGGAGAGATCGTCTAAATTTATTCGTGATATTTTTTTTTGTGACTACCAGTAAACATTCCAATACATATTATTATTGATTACTTACAAATTAATCGGAAATATCCTTTATTTTTTTAGTTCCTTATGATAAGTATGTTTGTGGCAACAAACACGAAATTTCTTCGATTCCAACCGAGTAGGTGTGTTACGGCGATTCTTACGTGTAGTGTATCGAGAAATACCCGTGGATTTGCCGCTAGCCTCCCTCTCTCTGCAAGTACAGGTTGTACATGCTAAAGCAATGGTCACCCTCGCATCTTTACTTTTGCTCATAAAATCAATTATATCGTAATAAGATAAGTTTTCTTTTTTAAGGGAGAGGGTCACAAGTAGGTCCAAATGTTTTTGAACGGACTACCCGCGAAGTTTTGACAATAATAAAGTTTAAATTTTCCCCACCCATAGCTCGGTTACGTGTCACTCCCTTTGTAAGACGTAAAGTTATCCGATTTTTCCGCTTCGTTTGATCCCTCTTTTGTTTGATCCCTCTGTAATTAGTTCCTTGAATTAGAAAAAGGGAAATAATAAAGCGTCTGGGAAGAAGCGATTAACTTCTATTAGGGAACCAGCCAACAATCCGAACCATATTGCAGCTACGACAGGGGCCGTGGAGAGATATATCTTCACATGTTGCATTAAAAGTCCTCCTTCTTTTTGAAATCTTCTTCCCCTATCTCTTAATCTTTATTCCTTTTCTACTTCTTCTATCTTATTAAGAAGAAACAATTACTTACAACTTAGAAATCAATTTTTTTTTGGAGAGAAAAACTGGTAAACCCGGAGTACTCGATATTGTTGGTACTAGTAACCGTAATATCGATGAGTAACCGTGATACCGATGCAAAGTAAGAAAAAGAAAGAGTAAGAGTAAGAATTGAACGGAGTGTTAGAGGACAGCTATCTATTAAAAAATGAATTTTCTCTTTACTAGTAGCCGGTATCTACAGCTACCAGTTATAATAAATTAAATAGGACGACATTGGATCGGTGATACCAGTTACAAATCGAGACTAATAGGGATGTAACGCAGCTCGGTAGCGTGTTTGTTTTGGGTACAAAATGCCGCAGGTTCAAATCCTGCCATCCCTATTATTGATCCATGCACCAAGCTTCGGGGATAGGACTTCTCGTTTCAACAAATTGATCTCTGCCTCTCTTTTTTTCTTCATGAAAGAAAGGAGATTTCTAACTTTCGCTTCCCCCTCACTCCGTGAGGAAGAAAGCTGCCCTATTTTTTCTATTTTCGAATATAAGAAAAACTATTAAAAGGGAGGCGCCTTTAGTTCAGTCCGGTAGAACGCGGGTCTCCAAAACCCGATGTCGCAGGTTCGAATCCTACAGGGCGTGCTTACTACTGTTTACCCAAGGATTACTTAATGGAAGTAATACGTGTCGAATACGAAATACCTAAAAACCGAAGACGACAGATTCATCGTCGACGAAGCAGCCCCTCATGTCTGTTTCTTAGATAAACGAATATTTTCAGACAAATCCTAGAAATGATTAAATAATTTGAATAGAAAAAAAGAATTTTCAGATGAATCATTTTCCATCTTTTTTCTAAGTCAACGTCTTGTTTTAGATGCCACAATTGCTCAATTCTATCGAATATCTAATTGATCGCCGCGTCGATATTGCGGGTATGCAGTTACAAATAATCCAGCTAGGGTTATTGGAATCGAACCCGACACAATTCCCGATAGTGATGCTTCAACCATTCTAGTTTATAAATATCTGATGTAAATACTTACCGAAGTTGATTTTCGCGTCAGCCGAATAGTATCTAGTAAGTGCGACGAATTAGTAGGTGCCGGCGGGACCCCCTTTTTTGCCTATCTCCCCCCCCCCCCTATTTAGGTTCTATATGACCAAATCACAGAATTTGAATCTTGTTCAATCCAACAAATGAAGCTAAAGTCGAAGTTAATACAGACGTCAAGAAGGCGAAGTAGCTTAATAGAGTGAGCATAAATTTGAATACCAAATTATCTGGCAGATGGGTTAGTATACGATTTCTTCGAGTAGTTTATCACCCGAAATTACGGAATCAAAGTTGTTTACTCAAATTGGCTAAGTCGGGATTGATTAGTAATATTTACTGGGTGATCTAAATCTATTGATTTGGTTTATTCGGTACAATTACGTCTCATTTATTTAATTTATGAAGTAGGCAACTACGTAGTACTTCTAAGTCGTTAATTAATTGGTTAAGAATTGCCAAAAAAGTGTTCCTCTTTTTATTAACTACCCCCACGAACTGGCTATCTCTTCTCTTTGGCCTAAGGCTAATACGCGTAGTTGAAATCATTAATTGCCTGGACACGTCGAGAGATGAAAGCAGGCTGGGAAACGGAGCAACAGGAGAGATAACACCCCTGCGCCTGCGAACCGCTGTACGGTTCCGAAGCCGAAGCCGGTCGAGGCTTTCTAGCCAGTTTGGTCTAGGCGTGGGTAACCACTACCAGAAATCCCGGAAGTATCGGAGACCTCACTTTTGAGGAGCGAGTAACCTTGCCGCATCGAAGGTGGGCTAGCTATACTGAACCAGTATATTTCGGATATACCCTGGGTATAAAAGTGACATCCCAATTTGGGTCAGGTCCCGTTCGAAAAGGTTTACTGGTAGATCCCACATCCTTTACCCCTTCTTTTTTTATTCGGGAAGCAATCTCTTTTAGTATTACAAGATAGTAGATATAGATAGATACGGAGCTGAACATGTCTGGGAATACAGGAGAACGCCCCTTCGCTGACATCATTACTAGTATTCGATACTGGGTCATCCACAGCATTACTATACCTTCCCCGTTTATTGCAGGCTGGCTGTCTGTCAGTACAGGTTTAGCTTACGATGTTTCTGGAAGCCCCCGCCCAAACGAATATTTTTCAGAGAGCCGACAAGAAGTTCCTCTAGTTACTGGCCGCTTCGATTCGCTGGAACAGATCGACGCATTCACCAAATTCTTTTAGGAGAAACCAATATCAATGGCTTTAGATAAAACTTATCCAATTTTCACTGTTAGATGGTTAGCGGTTCATGGCTTAGCTGTACCAACAGTTTTTTTCTTGGGGTCCATATCAGCTATGCAATTCATTCAAAGATAGTTTTTAGTGAGCTCCGAATTTACGACACAACCGAATCCGAATAAACAGAGTGTAGAATTGAATCGTACAAGCCTATATCGGGGATTATTACTGATTTTCGTACTTGCCGTTCCCTTTTCTAATTACTTCTTCAATTAGAAATTAAAAAGAATTGTCCGAAAACGATCGAGATCCTAATTATTTGTGACTGTTCATGTCTCGAGTCGGGACCAGATGATAAAGCCGGAAGAGTGAGGGGGTAAGGAGGTGGCGCAGATGACAAATACCACTGGAAGGATTCCCTTGTGGTTGGTGGGTACTGTAGCCGGTACACCTGTGATAGGTCCGTCAGGCATATTCTTTTACGGAGCTTACTCAGGGTTGGGGTCGTCTCCTCGATAATGACTGCCGCCTGGTCGGGAAAATTTTGCCGAATTATAGAAGCGAATTCTCCAATTTCTCTTCCCTTTTTACTTAAAGGAGGAGGAAAAAGCGGCTCAATTTAATATATCTCTATTTAGTTAGTTAGAGACTAGCTCTACGATGCATCTTTCGAGTAGATGGTTCGATCGATTCTTTAGACAGAAAAGAATCGATCGAGGCTGAATGTAACAATTAAATTATCTACCTATTTTTTTTTTTAAATATCATATAAAGATTTAATTATATAAATTTCTATATGAAAAAGGGGTATTTTGGGAAAAATTAGTTCGACATAATTGGATCAAGCAATAAGTTTTGAGTACGATTTATAGTTTGTCAAACTATAAAGTGGAGTTTTTTTTTTACCTCCATCCTTACCTAGTAGTAATCTTCCCAGCTAGTCTTACCCATATTTGTAGTCTACCTCCCTAGCCGACATTGCATCTTCCGTGTCCTAGTTTAGATTTGATGGAGTCAAATTGGGAGAATGAGAGATGAAGAAGTGAGCTGATTACGTTGGGGAAGACATGTGGATGATGTGGGCGGTATCGACGCCGCTGACGCCACCCACATTATCCAAGTCGACGCAATCAACACTTTGCGGCTGTCAAACTATTGACTAAAAGAAAAGAAAAGACAAGTAAAATTTATTCTCTACACGCAATTATCAGTCGGATTATCTAGTCGCGAGGAGGATAACCAAAAAAAGGAGTAGACAATCAGAAATTCATTTCTGCCAACTGCACCTTTTCAAACTGTTTCTTCTTAAGCACGAGGAAAATCTGTGCCAAGACAACCGATGCAAGGAAAGCTATAAGACCTTGAATACGCAACGGGTCCTGGAGTACGATTTCGACTTCCCCCTGACCGAATCCACCAACATTAGGGTTATTAGTCAATGGCTGATCGACCTTAACTAACTCACCTTCTGAAACAATGAGTTCGAGACCGGGGGGGACAGTATCCATTGCTTCACGATTCCCGGATGACTCTTCAATAGTGATTTCGTATCCACCCCTTCCTTCTTTACGAACAACCCTCTTTATTTTTCCTGTTGCTGAGGCGGTGTAGACCGTGTTGTTGCTTCTACTCCCATCTGGGTAGATTTGTCCTCTCCCCCTATTCCCTCCAACATAAATGGGATATTTCAGAAAATGAGCTTCCTTGTTAGTACCAGGGTCTGGTGATAGAATTGGAAATGTGATTTCATTGTATAACTTGCCTGGCACTGGTCCTACGACGATTACGTTTTCTCTGCCAGGACGGTAACTTTGAAATGACAATTTCCCTAACTTTTCTTTCATCTCGGCTGGGATACGATTAGGGGGAGCCAATTCAAACCCCTCTGGTAGAATGAGGACGGCGCCAACATTCAAGCCCCCCTTTTTCCCGTTTGCAAGTACTTATTTTATCTACGTATCATAGGGAATCTTAACAACTGCTTCAAATACAGTATCGGGAAGAACAGATTGCGGGGCCTCAAGATCCACAGGTTTCTTGGCTAGATGGCAATTGGCACACACGATACGCCCCGTAGCTTCTCGGGGATTTTCATAACTCTGTTGCGCAAGAATAGGATATGCATTTGATACAGATGGACAGTTTAATTCACCGAAACCGATCGATACCGCAAGTGCAAGTGACGGAATCCAACACTTTCTCATCCAGTTATTCGTAATTCTTCTTCGCATAGATTGATGATTAGTCTCAAGTCTTTATACAAACGGGTTACTTGTTGACGCCGCTTGGTAGCAAATAATTCTTTCTTGTTCTAATTCTTTCCCCCGTTCTATTTGACCATTATTAGCAGGTGACAAACGATAGGGGGTTGCAAACAAATAACCCAAAAGAATGAACTGGTCTAGCCTGCTAGATGCAAATTCGGAGAAGAAGTTGTTATCACCCACTCATTGTATGATAAGTTGCTACAATCGAGGGAGATGTGCGATTCAAGTGACGAAAGATCCAATATTTGGATACCGTATCTAAAATAACTGGAAAGGTTGAGACGAGGCGAGAAATGACATATTTATTGGGGATTAAGCCAAAATGTTCGAAGAGGGAGCCTATGACTATTTCCCAACCATGGGGCGAGTGGAACCCTACACATAAATCAGTTAGTAAAAGAATGGAAAACGCTTTCATTGTGTCATTCAAACTGTAAAATGACTCCTGAATCCAGGAATTTAAAACCGCAAGTCTCTTTCGACCCGTTATAAGCAACAAAGTTGGGGTGGCAATACTAATTACATCGGTTACTAACTGCAACAGTAGCTGAATATTTAGTTCGTTATACGTTGTTGCCAACTGAGTAGTCTCATCATATGCATTTGCATCAAAATTTTGCAACTGCGTATCTGCCAAATGTTTAGTCGCGTCATTTAACCAGAGCAATGCTTCTGCTTCTCGAAGCTGCTTCGGAGCCTTTTCCTCTTGAAGGGGGTTGATAAATACTTGAGTTTGGGTAATGTTCCACCAACCCCTAATCCAAGACTCTAGAAACCAATTTCTGAAACTGATTGGAATCGTGAGGGGGAGAAGCAGAAAACACCCAACATATTGAAGGGAAACTAATGCTTGGTTTCTAGTTAAGTCGAAATCGTTACGTACCAACACACTTGATTGATTTGTCAATTCCGCCCTGAACTTGGATAAAGTGCGAGTCACAGAACGAGGCACCAAACTGATTGACTCATAGGCCGACGGAAAATTTGCTGATTCATAATTAAATGATTTTTCAATCACTTTTTTGGTAGTTTGAAGTGGAAGAAAGTTTATGGAACAACGTGCTCCCCTAACATCGAACTCATTTGAAGTCGCTTCAATCCAAGCTAATTTTCTATTTATTTCTTCTATATTATTTAACTTGTAAGGGATGCAAGAAGGAAAATCATTTTTCAATTTATCTTCTGCGAAGCTAACAAATTTTCTACGTTTGTTGACTGTTTCACCATTCATGTAACAATTTCGGCGAGAGTTTAGATATATATCTCGGAAAAGCAAAATATCTGGAAGGTTCGGCAAAAAAATATTCAAGCAATTTTTTATCAAAGAATTGGTTGTGCGATCACACCCACGTGGAAGCAATCGGAGGAGTTTTGTCCTAAAGAGAAGTCTCAGGTCTCTTTGCATTCCCAAAAGGGATATGCTAAATCTGTGCTCTAAGAGACTACAGTATATTAGATATCTAGATTTATTGGATGCCGCGTTTGTGGGCGCCGTCATGGCCCGCAGCAATTTCTCCGGTGTTGAAGGGGATAATTTGACTTGCACGAGAAGCGGGGAGTCGTCTATTAGGGACTGTAGTCGCTTACTAGCCTCATAAGCTCTATCCGAGGAACGATGTGGAGTACTAAGAAACCATCGAATAATTTTCCGTTTCCAACAATGTAATCGCATATATTAACTGTAACTATCTATCAATCAGGAGAGGGAAATAGACGAAGTATGAGACTAATCAGTTGAATTGTCGTAATTAGGCTATTCCTTCTTTCGACCCCTCCCCCTCGAATTTATTTTTGCCACTCTAGTAGCCTTACATTTCTTCGTAAATCATCTAGTTTTGAAATTCAGTAAATTTTAAAAACCTTCAATCGATACACGCGGGAAACGAGCAGGTTCGGCGGCTTTTTCTTCTATATCTGCTAAGGCTAAACTTTCACCGATCCTAGTTAGTGGGATATTTTGACGACCCCTCACTTTCAAGTAAAGAATCCGACGCGGATAAAAGCCTTCCCTACTTTCCAACCCAACCGCTTCTATATCTTTTAGTACAAGTCGGATGCGGATGCGGCGATTAGTTCCGGGAAAGCCCCACCGAAATATAGAAAAGAATCCTTCTCGCTTATCGAACAGGTTGTAGCCGCCCCCTACGTTCCAAAACGCGGTACACCACAGATACAGCCCGAGGAAGAGGCCTGCAATCCCGTAAAAACACATTACAATACCTTGTGGAATGAAAACAATGTGTTCGGATGAAAGTCCGGGGATCAGATCTTCGCCGACGCAGCTGGAAAGTCCCACTAGTAGAAAACCTGTTGCGCCGCAGACGAGGATACAGGCCCAACATGAATTCGCAAATGTGCGGGAGCCTTCTATAAAATCTACTTGGATCCATTTGGAGCGGCAATTCATTAATATTTCCTCACAGATTGCATAGTAAATGGATTAGTCATTTTACCACCAATTTAACTTTCCTTATCTCTTTTTCGCAGTCCATTATTTCCACTTGTTTTTGATTTACTTCCGTTTAATAATGAAGTACCAAAATGGGATTCAAGCATATGGGGTAGTTATCGACAAGTAATGCATTTGTTAACAAAAAATCAATCTATATCTCATTTTTATATGAAATGATAATGAGACATAGATTGATTGGGGCGACATTCTTGAGATTATTGTTGGGTACTCAAACAAGGATAAGATAACCACCAAGAAAAAGGGAATTCATCTCTATTAACTATTAGCTATTAGCTCAGACTAGACTTCAAATTCAATTGATATCAGAAAGTCACCGAGCAGTTTACTCCATTTACAAAAAATGAAAAAGAAAAGAAATTAGAGGATTTCATCCCGTTCGATATATAGAAATGGGATAGCCGTTGTAACTGCTGGAAACACCAAACCGACTAGGGGTACAAAAATAGAGGGTAGATAAGATGCTGCCATGATGAAATTACCTCAACTACAATAAAGAAAAGAAGAAATCTATTTATATAATCATATATCTCTGTTTCGCTCTTCTTTCTAATATCTAATGATATTCCTTTTGTTCCATAAAGAAAAGGGTTTTCCAGGCTTCCGGTGGAGTCATCCAATTTAGATTTTTTTTTTACTTTTCGGGTTCATCGGGGAGGGAACAAGTACGCCGACACCAGAGGATCCAACAAATTTTTTGTTGCACGAAAATAAAACGGAGATGGCGATTGTTTCTCCATTTAGTGGTAAAGAGGGAGGGGGTGAGATGTAGCCGATTCGGAAGTGGAGAAAAAAAATTCGGAACAAATTCAATTTTTTTTATAAGGAGCTGATGAATGAAGTTCAGATATTTCGCCCAAAACACCCTTCAAGAGATTACGTGGCACAATCGAATCGAGTAGCCCATTATCAAATAAAGACTCAGCTGCTTGGAAGCCCTCAGGTATCTTTTGACGCGATGTTTGTTCAATTACCCTTTTACCAGCGAATGCTGTATACGCTTTGGACTCGGCAGTAATTATATCCCCCAACATGCCAAAACTGGCGGTGACACCCCCCGTGGTTGGATAGGTAAGAATCGATATATAAAGTAATTTTCTTCGAACTTGATGAATTTGCAAGACAGAAGAAATTTTAGCCATTTGCATCAAGCTCAACGTTCCTTCTTGCGTACGCGCTCCCCCAGAAGCACAAATTAAGATTAATGGCAGAGACTTATCCGTGGCATATTCAATTAGACGAGTAATCTTTTCACCCACAACGGATCCCATACTTCCTCCCATGAAATGGAAGTCCATAACACCAAGTGCAATAAGTGTTCCATTTGGAAATCCTATACCTGTTTGAGTAGCGTCAGTTAAACCCGTTTTTTCCTGAGAAACAGCTAAACGATTTTGATGAGAATCCTCGTCGGGGAAATCTAAAACATCTTCTGTGGTCATGTCTTCATCCATGGGAATCCATGTGTTACGATCAATCGAAAGTTCGATCCTTTCCATACTATTCATTGAAAGGTGATAACCACGTTCTTCACAAACACTTCTATTCTGTTTCAAAAATTTCACGTGAAGCATGTTTCCGCAGTTATCGCATCGAGCCCATAATCCTCTATTCGTGTTAACACTTATCCGCTTCTCTCTTTCCCTTTCATTTGAGATAGAGCCTCTGGTAGCTTCTTCGGGAAAAGCTCCAATCAATCCACCAAATTTGCGCTTATCTTCAAACCAATTTGTTACAGACGTAAGAATCTCCTCATCTGTTGTTTCCCTTTAACTCGTGGAAAAAATGAATTTCAAATAAATTTCTCATGATATGGCGAACTCTTCCCCTTAGGTATCAGCGAATTGGGACCAAATCTAAGTTCGCCGATCCAATAAATAATTGATAATTGACTAGTTATCTATCGAATCAATCGTATTGTAAGTGTTTGATTTCTATTATCCAACGAAACAAACGAAGCAATATGCTATGAAACTAAACAAGATAAAGATATTTTCAATAAACAGAAAACGTTGGGTTTAGCTTCAAACCACTCGTTCACATCTCGTAATTTTTCAATATGAGTTGGTAGGGATTTGAACCCCCAGATTCACATTTCAATACTATGTGTTTCCCAGTTTCCATCATTGATTAACCAACCTCACTATAGCGTCGCGTATTGCATCAGGAGTATGGGGGAGATTAACCCCTTTCCCGATACTCCTGATATGTCTATGTCTTACAACTGTTTCGGAACAGATGTGGGTAGCAAATAGCTACTAAAATTCCAATCTATTTACAACGTATCAATTGTCTCGAATTCAAATTTGATTGCTTTCCATATCTCGCATGCAGCGGCCAATTCCGGACTCCATTTACTAGCTTCACGAATAATTTCATTACCTTCACGGGCGAGGTCGCGACCCTCGTTGCGAGCTTGTACGCAAGCTTCTAATGCGACTCGGTTGGCTACCGCACCGGGTGCATTTCCCCAAGGATGTCCCAAGGTTCCTCCACCAAACTGTAATACGGAATCGTCCCCAAAGATTTCGGTTAGAGCAGGCATGTGCCAAACGTGGATACCCCCCGAAGCTACGGGGAGTACACCCGGCATAGATACCCAATCTTGTGTGAAATAGATACCACGACTACGATCTTTTTCGATGTAATCGTCGCGAAGTAAATCGACGAAACCCAGGGTTACTTCTCGTTCCCCCTCTAGTTTGCCTACTACAGTTCCAGCGTGTATATGATCTCCACCGGACATGCGTAATGCTTTGGCCAATACACGAAAATGTATACCGTGATTTCGTTGTCTATCGAGCACAGCATGCATCGCACGGTGAATATGAAGAAGCAGCCCGTTGTCTCTGCAGTAAAAAGCTAAGCTGGTATTTGCGGTAAACCCTCCGGTCAGGTAGTCATGCATGACAATCGGTGCACCCAACTCTCTAGCGAAAACAGCTCTCTTCATCATCTCTTCACACGTACCTGCAGTAGCATTTAAGTAATGCCCCTTAATTTCCCCCGTTTCAGCCTGGGATTTGAAAAGAGCTTCTGCCACGAATAGGAAGCGATCTCTCCAACGCATGAATGGCTGGGAATTCACATTTTCATCATCTTTTGTGAAATCAAGTCCGCCGCGAAGGCATTCGTAGACGGCTCTACCATAATTCTTAGCAGACAGACCTAATTTTGGCTTGATTGTACATCCCAATAGAGGACGTCCATATTTGTTTAGTTTATCCCTTTCGACCTGAATACCATGAGGCGGTCCAATGAAAGTTTTAGAATAAGCGGGGGGAATTCGAAGGTCTTCCAAGCGTAAAGCGCGTAGAGCCTTAAATCCAAAGACATTACCTACAATAGAGGTGAACGAGTTGGTGACAGAACCTTCTTCGAATAGATCCAAGGGATAAGCTACATACGCGATATACTGGTTTTCCTCTCCAGCGACGGGTTCGATGTCGTAGCATCGGCCCTTGTAACGGTCAAGACTGGTCAACCCATCTGTCCATACAGTGGTCCACGTACCCGTGGAGGATTCCGCAGCTACCGCAGCTCCGGCTTCCTCAGCCGGTACTCCGGGTTGCGGGGTCATTCTAAAGGCTGCTAAGATATCGGTATCTTTGGTCTTGTATTCGGGGGTGTAATAGGTCAATCGATAATCTTTGACACCAGCTTTGAATCCAACACCTGCTTTAGTCTCCGTTTGTGGTGACATGGGTTTGCTCCTCCCTATGACTAAATTGGTAAATCTTGCAAAGATGAGATCTGCTCGGCCTAGGTAGAGTATTTCGATGTGAAACGCGAAGTGAATATAGTTCAACCCGCGCGCGCCTGTCAAAATCCCATTTCAAGCATGGAACATTATCATTTTATACCGCGTCTCGTGCGCGGTGCAACTAATCAATTTGTTTTCTTGCAAAAATTGCGTAGGGAGCAGCATTCTGCCTCATCCCAATACATTGACTCGAGAATCTCTTCGTGGTTAGAATACGAACTAAGTAATTACCAATCCCTCGTGTTTAATGGTCAATCTCGTTTGAAAAAGAGTGAAACGCGCATCCCAATAATGAAATTCAATGGATAGAGCGCAGATTTTATCAGCCTCTCGATCGTATACGAAGCAGAAGAGGGAGTCTGCTTCATTTGCGGCGCAGTTTACACCCCCCCCATTTCATCTATCTATAGCTACATCTGCAAAACAATTTGAAATAAGGGAGAGTGGGTGGGAAGGGAGCAGATGACTTCTTCTCCGCCATCGACCACTCGGCGATAAAATACAAAATATTTCCATCGATTCAGTAATCAAATAAAGATAATACACCGAAATAGTTATGAAAACCAGTTCTCTCTCTTTCGAAATTTCTGAATTGGTGGAAAAAAATGTGGGCTACATCACTCAGATCATTGGACCAGCATTGGATGTGGCTTCCTCCCCGGGGGAGATGCCCAATATCTACAACTCACTAATAGTCAAAGGACAAAATCCAGCAGGTCAGCAGATTAATGTTACTTGTGAGGTTCAACAATTATTAGGTAACAATGAAGTAAGAGCCGTAGCTATGAGTGCCACAGACGGTTTGACGAGAGGTATGGGTGCTGTTGATACGGGAGCCCCCCTCAGTGTTCCCGTTGGTGAAACTACTCTTGGCCGAATATCTAACGTCCTCGGTGAACCCGTAGATAATTTGGGTCCCGTGCAAAGTAGTGCGACATTTCCAATTCACAGGCCCGCCCCGGCATTTACCCAGTTGGATACAAAATTATCAATTTTCGAAACGGGTATAAAAGTTGTGGATCTTTTGGCTCCGTACCGGAGAGGCGGAAAAATTGGGTTACTTGGTGGGGCTGGAGTTGGAAAGACGGTTCTTATTACGGAATCAATCAATAATATTGCGAAAGCTCATGGAGGTGTATCCGTATCTGGCGGAGTAGGAGAACGTACACGTGAAGGTAATGACCTTTACATGGAAATGAAAGAATCAAAAGTTATTAATGAACAAAACATTTCGGAATCAAAAGTAGCTTTGGTTTATGGTCAGATGAATGAACCACCGGGAGCTCGTATGAGAGTTGGCTCAACCGCTCTCACAATGGCGGAATACTTTCGAGACGTTAACAAACAAGATGTACCCTTATTTATTGACAATATTTTTCGCTTTGTCCAGGCGGGATCAGAGGTCTCGGCATTACTGGGTAGGATGCCTTCCGCCGTGGGTTATCAACCGACCCTTGGTACAGAAATGGGATCATTACAGGAAAGAATTACTTCCACTAAGGAGGGATCAACAACTTCCATTCAAGCTGTTTACGTACCTGCAGATGATTTGACTGACCCGGCTCCCGCCACGACATCTGCACACTTAGATGCCACTACTGTGCCTCCAAGGGGATTGGCGGCGAAGGGTATTTACCCAGCCGTAGACCCGCTGGATTCGACCTCGACTATGTCACAGCCTTGGATTGTGGGTGAGGAGCACTACGACACGGCACAGGGAGTTAAGCAAACTTTGCAACGTTACAAAGAACTTCAAGATATTATAGCTATTCTTGGACTAGACGAGTTATCCGAGGAAGATCGCTTGACGGTAGCTAGGGCCAGAAAAATAGAACGTTTCCTGTCACAACCTTTTCTTGTAGCGGAAGTTTTCACCGGATCTCCGGGTAAATACGTCAGTTTATCGGAAACCATTAAGGGATTTCAAATGATTCTTTCTGGAGAGTTGGATAATCTTCCCGAACAAGCTTTTTACTTGGTTGGCAATATCGACGAAGCTACCGCAAAAGCTGCGTCTTTGCAAGTGGAGGGTCAGTAAAAGAGATGGCTTTGAATCTCCGCGTGATGGCTCCCAATCGAATAGTTTGGAATTCCGAGGTTTGGGAAATTGTTTCATCCACTAACACTGGTCAGATTGGTATATTACCCAATCATGCTCCACTTCTTACAGCTTCGGATATGGGAGTTTCAAAAATACGTCATGATGGGCAGTGGTCTGCAATGGCACCGATGGGCGGCTTCGCCATGATAGATAATAATCAGGTGACAATATTGGTAAACGAAGCGGAGAGAGCTACCGAAATTGATCCCGACGAAGCTCGAAGAACTTTTCAGATGGCTCAGGCTAATTCAGCTGAAGCAGAAGGCAAGAAAAGGGTAATAGAAGCTAACTTGGCCTTTAAAAGAGCGAAGGCCAGGCTGGAAGCTTCAAGTGTTGCTTAACGTGCCTTTCTCGCACCCGGAAGCACTAAGTGATTTGATAGTCTGAGAATAATCCTACTTATGGTACGCGCAGAAACCCTTGATGTGTTTCATACACAGTGAAACTTATTAGATACCACCAATTTAATCATCACGGTATCTAGTAAGTGTTACCTACTATTGGATTTGAACCAATGACTCTCGCCGTATGAAAGCGATACTCTAACCGCTGAGTCAAGTAGGCCGACAGCGACTTAGTCTATCCCACGCCACTTTCCATCCAGGTGTGTGACTAACATGTCATATATATTCATATTTTCATTATACCCTAATAAGTAGCTATACACAACTGCATGCATGTCTCACCATTTCATTTAATAAGTATTTGATCTAATATATATATATATAATTTATTATTCAAACTGATTTGTTGACTTGGCAGAAATTAATTGATACTGGTGAAAATTATTTCATCTACGATCAGATGTATCAGGGGCTATAGCTCAGCGGTGGAGCGCCTCGTCTACACGTGTGCCGATGTCTCTTCCTAAGAAAATTTGTCGAAAACCAACGACCAACGACTCGTGCAAAACTCTGCATGATAATTCCTTGTCTAACTTACAATGAAGGGTACGGAGGAGCAGTAGCATGACAGATAAGTTGACCAAAAGAAGTCAACCCCTAGAAATAAGTTGATATGGTGAATAATTGGTTGGTTTACCCAATGCTACAACTGGTGGGGACGATGCGAGGACCCCAGGCCAAACCTATTCCTCGTCTCGCAAACCTTCGGGTGCAGAGGATGTCATATACTCTTTTCAAGCGACAGAGAATATTTGATATCGTGAGGCGGACCTGTATCCCCTGTATCCCCATAGGCAAACCTGCGTCAACGTAATGTTAGTAACTTTCTTAAGATACTTCGGGATTGCCTGATTTGGCTAATTCCCCCTCATGAAATTTCTTGAAAAACTTTTTGTAAAAAATAGCTTGGGCATATGTAACCCCCCTCTGTTTCTCCAGGTAGAAACGAGGTTGGTGCATCAGCAATTGCTTGTTTCTCCCAATTCGATTGGGGAGCAGCTGTTGGGATAGCCCTATGCCGTGGAAGCGGCATGTTGGGTTCGCCAAGCAGTTCGGGAAGGTTTTTTTTTTTCATATTCCGATCTGCATGACCGAGAGTGTCTACGGTTCGAATCCGTATAGTCCTAACTTGAAACGGAAAAGAAGTGGAGGATTGCTGGCACACCATTATACCTACTCAATCTGAGTTGTTTACTTAAATGACTATGTTACCACATCTAAAGTAGTAAGTCTCCTTTCTCTTTAGGAAGAAGATATGCCAGCTCCTTGATGCAGTTAATCAAGAACTGGGTATGGTAAATATAAAATAGAATGTGCAAAAAATTTGCTGAATTTTGAGAATCACTCGATTTTTATACTGTAAATGCGACATTGCCATTAAAAAAAAGTATAAGGCTAAAAATTATCCCTTTTCATCCTTTCTTATCGATGGGGTAGCTATCAGTATAATCAAACGAAAAGTTTAATTTACTTCCCTGAATAGGTTAGACGTGCTAAACCTATTGCAGTATAGCGAGACAACGGTTGCTTGCCAACCCGCCTACCCCAGGTCGACACCATTTTGTCTAGTTCCAAATTTATCAACTAAATTGAAAGAGAATAAAATTGAGGCAAAGGAAATATGCAAATGTTTTCGCTCCACCAATATGAATCCTTCTGGATTTTCCTGCTGGTATCTATATCTATCCCCTATTTAGCTTCTTCGATTTCCGGATTTATTGCTCCCACCCGGGAAGGACCGGAGAAGTTGACAAGTTACGAGTCGGGCATTGAACCGAAGGGAAATACTTGGATTCGATTTCAAATACGTTATTATATGTTTGCTTTGGTTTTCACGGTCTTCGACGTCGAAACCGTATTTCTTTATCCCTGGGCTGTATCTTTTAGGGAATTGGGACTATTTGCTTTCGTCGAAGTGATCATCTTCATTTTTATACTAGTAGTTGGTTTGGTTCACGCATGGCGAAAAGGAGCATCGGAATGGTGTCAACTTCCGAATATTCGGGTGAAGGCGGCGGGGGGGGAGTTGAACCCCGCGGTGTAGGTATCCCCCTCAATTCGGTAGAGCCTCCGCTCCCTGGATGGGGTGTGTCAAATTCAATTTTTTTAGCTAATATCAATGATTTCTCCAACTGGTCCAGACTTTCCAGTTTGTGGCCACTTCTATATGGCACCAGCTGCTGCTTCATCGAATTTGCCTCCCTAATTGGTTCACGATTTGATTTCGACCGGTACGGTCTAGTACCCAGATCTAGTCCTAGGCAGGCAGACCTAGTTGTCACCGCCGGTACTGCAACCATGAAGATGGCCCCGTCCCTAGTAAGACTCTACGAGCAAATGCCTGATCCGAAGTATGTAATCGCTACGGGAGCTTGCACCATTACGGGGGGCATGTTTGGCACAGATTCCTACAGTACCGTTCGCGGGGTAGACAAATCAATTCCCGTCGATATTTATTTACCGGGTTGCCCACCCAAACCTGAAGCTATTATTGATGCCGTAACAAAACTCCGTAAGAAAATTGCTAGAGAAAGTTCTATAGATCGAGCTTCCTGTCCCACCCGAACGAAATACCCCAGTCTAAATCATCGATTTTGCTTCGTACCTAGCATCCATATCCGCGAATACAATCAGGAATTAACTAACTGTGATACGAAATTGTTGTCAAATAGTTTTTCGGAAAACTTTCAGAAGCTTAAAGATAAGTCTCAGAAATAAGTATTAAAGGTACAGGAATAACTAGATTTCATTTCATAAGTGAATAAAATAGGAAGAGAAAGAGGTGTCAACCAATATGAACACTACCAATAAAGATCAATTCAATATCGAGACGCGGGGTCGTTTATCCGCTTGGTCAACTAGACATAAGTTTCCCCATCGACCTTTGGGTTATGATTATAGGGGTGTCGAGACTTTGCAAGTCAAGTCGGAGGAGTGGTTGTCTGTAGCTGTCGCCCCATATGCCTATGGTTTCAATTACCTGCGTTCTCAACGTGCTTACGACTCGACACCGGGAGGATCTCTAGTCAGTGTATATCATCTGACACAGATGCGAGATCAGCCAGATCAACCCGAGGAAGTGTGTATAAAAATCTTTGTTCCAAGAAGAAACCCTAGGATACCTTCGGTTTACTGGGTTTGGAAAAGTTCCGATCTCCAAGAACGTGAATCCTATGATATGTTGGGAATAATCCATCAGGGTCATCCGCACCTTAGGCGTATACTGATGCCTGAAAGTTGGGTAGGGTGGCCCCTACGTAAAGATTACGTCGTACCCAACTTCTACGAGTTACAGGATGCCTATTAAATCGTACCGAAGTGAGAGGAAAAAAACCGACCTCACCTGACATAGAAACTTATCTCCCGAACCGCCCTTAGCATCTAATTTTTATCGAAGCTGTTTACGATTACCAAGCAGAGCTCTCAAATGGAAATGACCCGCCCAGTTTCTGAGATGCAGCTTCTTCGGAGTTAGTTTCGTATAATACTAGAACTGGTTCGGCCTACCTCCCAAACCATTTATATGCCAAGAACCAGATTTGAACTGGTGACACGAGGATTTTCAGTCCTCTGCTCTACCGACTGAGCTATCTCGGCTATCTTGGCCAACTAATTTTACGGATAAAAGTTAACTAGAAATCAATTAAGTAGATTTTTAAACTCCAGTTTATTACCTAGTCAAATCGTTGATCTCGCTTTTATTGATATGTTTGATACAATATCGCTTGCAGTAAATAAATTATGGTAAGGACTAGATTGAGCCATTCAGGCTTTTAATATGCCTGAATGGCTCACTTGCAAACTATTTCGCTTCTGAACAAGTTATGTGGATCCAAACAACCTGAAATGGGTTAACTAAATTGTCTCGTTGGGGATAGAGGGAATCGAACCCTCACGGTCATGTGAAACCAACGGATTTTCGTTCTACTGCAACTTGCGTCGCTACTTTTTACTTCTACTAAGTGCGTAGAATGGGACTCTACCTCCATTCGCGAAAGTATTGTTTCCCGTTACTGGCTCGCTTGTCTAATAGTTTTCGTCAAAATGAAGTGGGATCCCATAATTAGGTGAGATATAAATATGTGGATTAGCAATAGTAGAGATAGTCTCCTTAATGTTTCATTACTAAGTAATGATAATAAATTATCGCGATTTTTTGACTGAATGCTGTCCTCGAGGGATCTGCGTCCAAGTTCAAATGAAAAAAAAAATTAAAAATTTCCCTCTTCACTAGATCTCAGTCTTATACAACTTACCCTTATCCCACGCAGTTAATCAGACGAAATGATTATATATTCAGTTCTCTCGAGAATTAGTAACTAACAAATTGCTCGTTGGAATGACCCCCGTCGAGTCTCTGTACCTATCTCGCCTTATCGCCCGAAATTCATTTGAGTGAGACAAGATTTGGCTCAGGATTGCCCGATAAATGGTCCCAGGTTTCCCTGAATCTGGGGGCTGCCACTTGATATGTCTCCATACCCAGGCTCAATCTGCTTGAGTCCGCTGCGTCTACCATTCCGCCATATCCCCACCCTTTAGGCCCCAACGAACTGATAGGAAGAAATAGGTAGCCACATAATTGTAACTGTGTGAAAACTTTTGGCGTGTTTACACCTAACTAATCTGTCTAGTCTAGGTTGACGATATTTCGTCTACACACTTTTCTGTATGTAGTAAGCTTTTAACTAGCAAAAAGAGAAAAGAAGAAGAAACTTTTTTTTGCTATCACTCCTTAGATAGAGAAATACATGTAATTCAACTTGTCAGCGGCGATATATTTGCTTCTCAAAAGCTGAGTTTCTATTATAGAAGTATATATGAATGCACTATTTGGAGCAATACGTCTGTCGATCAGTTTGATTTTTTTTTGCTAAAATTTTTATGTAAATGGATATGCTATAACGTTTCCATTTGGCATTACGAATCGCTGGTAGTCTTTGTTTACCTTGCCCCCAACTATTCTCTAAATGTTGATAACAAGTTGAATATTTGTTAGTTCTTATTCATATGTTATGATTGTCACAGATATCAATTTTAACTGACTTCTAGTTTCTCCGCCAACGTGGCAGTAACAGAACAGGTAGTATCCTCGTGCTGATCCCATAAGTTTTTTATCCAACTATCAAACGTTTACAGAAAAGGAGTTTTCACGTCTCGCTACCGAGGACCTCGTTTGAGATTGATACGTCGCCTAAAGAATTTACCGGGGTTTACGGGTAAGAGTGAGACATCCAACTTGGGAGAATTTCGAGTTGCTACCGATCAATCAGCTTCAAGAAAAATTTCTCAATTCTGCGTGCGTTTGGAGGCCAAACAAAGATTACGTTTCAATTATGGATTAACAGAACGCCAACTACTAAAATACGTACGTATCGCTAGAAAAACTAGGGGTTCAACGGGCCAAGTACCACTGCAATTACTTGAAATGCGTCTAGATAATGTGATTTTTCACTTAGGTATGGCTTCCACGATTCCCGCCGCTAGACAGTTAGTTAATCACAGACATATTTTAGTGAACAGTCGTATTGTAGATATACCAAGTTATCGCTGTAAGCCGAGAGACATTATTACTGTTCGAAATCGACCAACTTCCCACAATGCACTGAAGGGTAAGTTTCCCGGGGGGGATAATACACCGGATCATTTGACCGTTTCTCTATCGGAAGGCAACAGGCCAACAGGATTGGTGAATCGTATTGCCAATCGAGAATCCGTCAATTTGAATATAAATGAATTGTTAGTTGTTGAGTATTACTCCCGTAAAGCTTAGTGATCATTTATTAAATTTTTAATTTAATCAAATAATTTGGAGGTCTTTACGACGAAAACCTAAGCAAAGGACTTGGGGTGATGAAATTCAATAAGCAGATTACTTAGGAAATGGCAAAAGTTTTTCGATCTAGCTTGTTTCTTTCTTGGAGCATAAATTAAATCATAATTTTTTTTTTACTTTATATAAATATTCTACTTTTGATCAAATTATTTCGGTACACGATAAAGTATCTAAATTAACCGTCCACATCACTTCAACTAAATTCCCACTGAGGGATTACCTATCCTTATTGCTTCTACTGAGATGGTCCTTTGGCTTCTTCAAAGTTGGACGACTTGACTTGAAATCCCGCATCTTTCAAGTCGGCAATTTAGCTAGATTTGGGTATGAGGGGGTGAAAAGGAAAATCTCGGGTAGATAAAAATAGATAAAGGAAAGGGAGGGATTTGAACCCTCGGTAGCTATAAATCTACTTAGCATTTCCGGTGCTACGCCTTAAACCGCTCGGCCACCCTTCCTGAGGTTCATCAATTGAATCATTTGACATATTTTAGGCATTTAGGTAGTAAAGTGACAAGTGACTTATTAGTAATAGCTGAAAACAACTTGTTTTGAAATACAAATCAAACGAAAAATAGATAATCAACGCGACTTATCACTTTACCACCTCTTCTTCCATGTCATCGTCTAAGTATACTTCTTCTTCTTCTTGCAATTTCAATTGATGTGCTAATAACAAGTCCAGTGCGGAGAAAAACAAGGAGTCGAAATTGATTACGCCTAGATCTCAGAGAAATGACAATTTTATCGATAAAACTTTCACAATTCTAGCGGATATTTCATCGCAAATCCTACCTACTACTAAGAGAGAAAGGGAAGCTTTTACATATTATAGGGATGGCGCGATTCGACAAGGCAAATAATTTAGCATTATTCAATAGAAATTGAAAAAATTATAGCTTCGACGAGCCTACATTTTCTAGAGGTGTGTTTCGATTGCCGGACGAACCCTTCGGTCGCGTATCCACGACTGATGCAGCCTCGGAAGCTACGGCTCCCACTTCCCATGGATTTTGGTATCAGGTAAGCAAGAGGTTAAATCCATAATTTGATATGTAATACATGGTGATTTCATGAGAGTAAGCACGAGGAGGGAGCAGGCACTACATGGAGGAATCGGCAATACAAAATCTACGACAATTCTGGGTTCGACAGATATCGGCTACTTCTGATAACTTCGAAGTCGCGGTAACGACCAGTAGCGGTTGGGGTAGCAAACATCCATCCCGTTTGCAGCTCGGATACCCTTAAAATCATCGGAGATTGCTGAAGTGAATAACCCCTCGAAAAACGAAACGTTGGGAACGAATAAATTGCCAAGGGATTTATTGTTATCGCCGTTATCGTAGGGAAATGACGCAACCGCCTCAAATAAATCGTTTGCGAGAAGGATGGTTAGATACCGGTTTCACGAAACACCAACCCCCGCTTAATTTTAAATTAGGGGTATATATAGTTAGGTAATTTTGAATGCTACTTCTCTTTTCCGCAAATCAAGCGGGAGGAGCCGTATGAGTTGGGAACCTCACGTACGGTTTCGAAGCGGGGCTTATTTTTATAAGCAACCGTAACGGATGTCGGCCCAATCTGAAGGAGAATATGCAGAAGCTTTATGAAGTTACTACAAAGCCATGCGTTTAGAGGTTGACTCTTATGACCGAAGTTACATACTTTATAATATAGGCCTCACTCATACAAGTAATGGAAAACATGCAAGAGCTTTGGAATACTACTTTCAAGCACCGGAGCGGAATTCTTCTCCACCACAAGCTTTTAATAATATGGCTGCGATCTGTCACCACGTGCGACTACCTGCGCTTCGGGATTCTCCGGTTTGGAAATACTCAACCAACGAAAAAGGGCTTCCCCCAAGCATACTTCTGAACGGGAGCTGCCTCGAGCTGCGGGATTCGGCCTCTTTCGAAGCAATCCGGGTTTGGAAGAGGAAGGTAGCCTAACTGTCTCACGGATAATTGACTGAATCGAAGAATAAAACATCGTAAAGATTCATCATTGAAAATCTGGATCGATGCAATGAGATTGGTCCATTAAAGAAGTTATACAATTTGTCTCTGTAGTAGAGACGATTGGGAAAAATAAATAACAGACCACGGCGTAGTATCAAATCCTAAAAGATAAATTTTTATAATATGATAAAATCCACTTTGAGATGGGGTAGTTAGTGCCGAAGGAGGTTATTACTTCTTCCCTCCTGTTTTTCTAACTGGGAGTACGGAAAAAATTTTATCCAAGACGGGTGAAATCAAAAACCTGACTATTCTTAGTTCCTGCAAAGTTCGGAAGTAATCCCTATTTCTTCGTTAGGGGACGAGAAGCCGGTAACGGAGTTGTCCGAGCCGTATGAGGCGGGAAACCCCCAAGTTCGGTTCTAAAGGAGGGGGTTGGGAAATAATCACCCATTCTGATCGAGGGGAACAGGCCATTAACCAAGGAAATTTGGAGATTTCGGAAGCTTGGTTTGATCAAGCTGCTGAGTATTGGAAACAGGCGATAGCACCTTCCCCCGGTAATTACACCGAAGCACAGAATCGGTTAAAAATTACAGGACGCTCTTCTTCGCTTAATTAATTAGTGAATTAGTGAAGGGGGGGGGGTGGAGCGGCATGATAAAAAAAGGTTAACAAATAGAGTTAATAGATAGAAATTCTTGCTTGCTCCTTGCCGCCCCTCTCCCCATCGAACGGAGGATCAATCTTATCAAGTCCATTAGGCACTATTGGGTCGTGTAATAATGCCATCAAATGCCTACCCTGCATAACTTCTTTGTAGCAGCTGCTCGAGTTTCAAATTCAAAAGAAAAGGGAGTAGATTACTACATGCTGGTAAAAACTCTAGTTCTTAGAAGTTTCGTATCTCCCGTTGGTAGGTTGTTGCTATCCCCCGTCCGAAGAGAGGAGAGTCCCGATGACTATTCGTTCGCCAGAACCAGAAGTCAAGATTATGGTGGAGAAGGATCCCGTAAAAACCTCTTTTGAGAGATGGGCCCAACCCGGACATTTCTCAAGAAATTTGGCTAAGGGTCCCAGTACCACCACATGGATTTGGAACCTACATGCCGATGCCCATGATTTCGATAGCCATACCAATGATTTGGAGGATATATCTCGTAAAATATTTGGTGCCCATTTTGGTCAGCTAGCCATTATTTTCATTCGGTTGAGTGGCATGTACTTTCACGGGGCCCGTTTTTCCAACTATGAGGCATGGCTGAATGATCCCACTCATGTGAAACCTAGTGCCCAGGTTGTTTGGCCAATAGTGGGTCAAGAGATACTCAATGGAGATGTAGGTGGAGGGTTTCAGGGTGTACAGATAACGTCTGGATTTTTCCAACTTTGGCGAGCTTCCGGAATAACTAGTGAGTTACAGCTCTATTGCACAGCTGTGGGTGCTTTAATTTTTGCCGGGTTGATGTTTTTCGCCGGTTGGTTTCACTACCACAAAGCTGCCCCGAAACTAGCTTGGTTTCAGAATGTTGAATCGATGCTGAATCACCATTTGGCGGGTCTACTGGGGTTGGGATCTCTAGCGTGGGCGGGACATCAGATACATGTTTCATTGCCAATTAATCAACTATTAGATGCGGGGGTTGATCCTAAAGAAATACCCCTTCCTCACGAATTCATTCTTAATCGTGATCTTATGGCCCAGGCATATCCGAGTTTTGCCAAAGGACTAATCCCGTTTTTTACCCTCGACTGGTCAGAATACGCAGATTTTCTGACTTTCCGCGGGGGGTTGAACCCGGTAACGGGAGGTTTGTGGCTAACCGATACCGCACATCACCACTTAGCCATTGCCGTCCTCTTCTTGGTAGCTGGTCACATGTACAGAACCAACTGGGGTATCGGACATAGCACGAAAGAAATCTTGGAAGCTCATAAAGGCCCTTTCACGGGTGAAGGCCACAAAGGTCTCTACGAAATTCTAACGAGTTCGTGGCATGCTCAATTAGCAATCAATCTTGCCATGCTAGGTTCTTTAACAATTATTGTATCCCATCACATGTATGCGATGCCCCCGTATCCTTATTTGGCCACCGATTATGCCACACAACTTTCCCTGTTTACACATCATATGTGGATAGGGGGGTTTTTAGTAGTTGGCGCAGCTGCACACGCGGCTATTTTTATGGTAAGGGATTACGATCCAACTACTCAATACAACAATCTGTTGGATCGCGTTATTCGGCACCGCGATGCAATAATTTCACATCTCAACTGGGTCTGCATCTTCCTAGGTTTTCATAGCTTCGGTCTATACATCCATAATGATACCATGAGTGCCTTGGGGCGTCCCCAAGATATGTTTTCGGATACTGCTATTCAATTGCAACCGATATTTGCTCAGTGGGTGCAGAATACCCACGCCTTGGCTCCCGTATCAACCGCGCCTAATGCGGCGTCGGGTACTAGCTTAACCTGGGGTGGCGGCGACTTAGTCGCTGTAGCCGGCAAAGTTGCCATGGCCCCAATTCCATTAGGTACCGCAGATTTTCTGGTACACCATATCCATGCATTCACGATTCATGTTACCGTATTAATATTACTAAAAGGTGTTTTATTTGCACGTAGCTCTCGACTAATACCCGACAAAGCAAATCTTGGTTTTCGCTTTCCCTGCGACGGTCCTGGCAGAGGAGGTACCTGCCAAGTATCTGCTTGGGATCACGTTTTCTTAGGTTTATTCCGGATGTACAACTCGATTTCAGTAGTTATATTTCACTTTAGCTGGAAGATGCAATCCGATGTTTGGGGCAGTGTAGGCGAACAGGGGGTGGTAAGCCACATCACTGGGGGAAACTTCGCACAAAGTTCAACAACGATTAATGGATGGTTACGAGATTTCCCGTGGGCACAGGCTTCCCAAGTCATCCAATCATATGGTTCTTCGTTATCTGCGTATGGTCTTCTATTCCTGGGGGCTCACTTTGTTTGGGCTTTCAGTCTGATGTTTCTATTTAGTGGTCGCGGATACTGGCAAGAACTTATTGAATCCATTGTTTGGGCTCATAACAAATTAAAAGTTGCTCCCGTCACCCAACCTAGGGCCCTAAGTATTATACAGGGACGTGCCGTGGGGGTAACTCACTACCTTCTGGGTGGAATCGCCACGACGTGGGCGTTCTTCCTGGCGAGAATCATTGCAGTGGGATAATGGCTAGGAGGATTTGAGAAACATTACGGCATCAAGATTTCCACAGTTCAGCCGGGGTCTATCCCAAGACCCGACTACTCGTCGTATCTGGTTTGGTATAGCCACTGCTCACGACTTTGAGAGTCACGACGACACTACCGAGGAACGTCTCTACCAGAAAATATTTGCATCTCATTCTGGTCAATTAGCTATCATCTTTCTATGGACCTCTGGAAATTTGTTCCACGTGGCTTGGCAGGGCAATTTCGAGGCATGGGTGCGGGACCCGTTACATGTGAGACCAATTGCTCATGCCATTTGGGATCCTCATTTTGGTCAACCAGCTGTCGAAGCCTACACTCGAGGAGGGGCTGCGGGTCCAGTCAATATTGCCTACTCCGGTGTGTACCAGTGGTGGTACACTATTGGTCTACGCAATAACCAAGATCTCTACACCGGAGCTATCTTCCTGCTAGCTATTTCTGCTTTGTTCTTACTAGCTAGCTGGTTACATCTGCAACCTAAATGGAAACCAAGCATTTCTTGGTTCAAAAATGCAGAATCCCGGCTTAATCACCACCTTTCGGGACTCTTCGGGGTTAGTTCTTTGGCTTGGTCGGGACATTTAGTCCACGTAGCTATTCCCGAAGCGAGGGGCGGACATGTCAGATGGGGTGATTTATTGACTGCCACCCCGCATCCTCAAGGATTGGGACCGTTCTTCCGGGGTCAGTGGAGTGTCTACGCGCAAAATCCCGATTCCAGTAGCCATTTGTTTGATAGTACCCAAGGGGCAGGAACAGCTATTCCAACATTTTTGGGCGGATTTCATCCACAGACTCAAAGTTTGTGGCTAACTGATATTGCTCATCACCACTTAGCCATTGCCGTCGTGTTTATAATTGCCGGCCACACGTACAGGACTAACTCTGGGATTGGACACAGTATGAAAGAGATTCTGGAGGCCCATATCCCTCCGGGAGGTAAGTTGGGCCGTGGACACAAAGGACTTTACGATGCGGTCAATAATTCCCTTCATTTTCAATTGGGACTCGCTTTAGCTGCTTCAGGGGTCGTCACTTCGTTGGTTGCGCAACACATGTATTCCCTACCCGCTTATGCCTTTATAGCACAGGATTATACGACTCAAGCCGCGCTATACACCCACCACCAATATATTGCCGGGTTTATCATGGCAGGAGCCTTTGCACACGGAGCTATATTCCTTATTAGGGATTATGATCCTGAACAGAATGAAGATAATGTCTTAGCAAGAATGTTGGAACACAAAGAAGCAATAATAGCTCACCTAAGTTGGGCTAGTTTATTCCTGGGGTTCCACACGCTGGGGCTCTATGTCCACAACGACGTGATGCTAGCCTTCGGGACTCCGGAAAAACAGATTCTTATTGAACCTGTATTTGCTCAGTGGATTCAATCTGCTCATGGTAAAACTTTGTATGGTTTCGATGTGCTTCTATCCTCGGCAGGTAGTCCAGCAAGTAATGCTGGTCAGGGCTTGTGGTTACCCGGCTGGTTGGATGCTATTAATAACAGCAGCAATTCGCTATTCTTAACGATTGGGCCCGGGGATTTCTTGGTTCACCATGCCATCGCTTTGGGCTTACATACGACTACACTGATTTTAGTGAAAGGCGCATTAGACGCGCGCGGTTCAAAGTTGATGCCAGATAAAAAAGAATTTGGTTACAGTTTTCCCTGCGATGGTCCCGGCCGAGGCGGTACCTGCGACATCTCAGCTTGGGATGCCTTTTATTTAGCCGTTTTCTGGATGCTGAACACTATTGGATGGGTCACCTTCTACTGGCACTGGAAACACATCACCTTGTGGCAAGGGAATGCTGCTCAATTCAACGAATCTTCTACGTATTTAATGGGATGGTTGAGGGATTACCTATGGCTGAACTCCTCGCAACTTATTAATGGTTATAACCCCTTCGGTATGAACAGTTTATCTGTATGGGCATGGATGTTCTTATTTGGACATCTCGTGTGGGCTACTGGATTTATGTTTCCAATTTCTTGGCGCGGTTACTGGCAAGAACTCATCGAAACTCTAGCTTGGGCCCATGAGCGAACACCCCTAGCAAATGTGATACGCTGGAAAGATAAACCGGTTGCCCTCTCTATCGTTCAAGCAAGACTGGTGGGACTAGCCCACTTCTCCGTGGGTTACGTATTTACCTACGCAGCTTTTCTAATAGCATCTACATCGGGTAAATTTGGCTAATTTTCTTTTTTTCCGGTTGCTTATTTCGGTTGACTACCAGATTGTCTGCTTCCGTATCAAGTTTGCCTTCCCACCATTTTCCACATCGGAGTTGATTTCGAGACCGGCTATCCATTTATCAATAATTAGAAATAGATATTTATTCTTCCTTTTCTAGTTATTGGTAAATAAATATTTGGTTGCGAGTTCAATTTGTTTTAGAGTAGTAATTCAATCCTGCTTACTGATTCATCAATTATGGCAAAAAAAAGTCTCATTGAGAAGGAAAAGAAGAAGAAAAAATTGGTGAAGAGATATGAAGTCATTCGCCAATCTTTGAAAAGACAGATTAGAAGCAGTTTGTCAATTCAGGGTAAATTAACTATTTCCAAAAAATTGCAATCTCTACCGCGTAATAGTGCACCTGTTCGTCTCCGTAACCGGTGTTCCCTAACCGGACGACCCAGATCCAATTACCGAGACTTTGGCTTATCTAGACACGTACTTCGCGAAATGGCACACACCTGTGTGCTGCCCGGAGTATCCAAATCAAGTTGGTAATAATTTTTTTTTCTATTTATATCACGAATTATGTATAATCCTACGAATTAGATAGTTCCTTCCACTTATATTCAATGTAATTATTCAAGAGATGTATAATAATTACATTGAAGGCATTAACTAAGCGGGGTAGAGCAGCTTGGTAGCTCGCAAGGCTCATAACCTTGAGGTCACAGGTTCAAATCCTGTCTCCGCAAAGTAAACAATCAACTGTTTAACTGCGTCGGTGGAATAGTACGGTGCTTGGTCTTCGCCGCAATACTAATTTATTTTTCACGTTTCACCAACGGATCAGGTTTCTATCTTCCCAGCGCGAATATTGATAAACTTCAAGTCTTTCTATAAATTATTAGATTGGAATTACTTGACGTCACGCAACAGGGTAAATATTAACTAATTAGTAATTTTCTTCTCTACCTTATTTTCCGAGCTTCTCTGTTCAACGGGACATAAAGGGTTATAGGTTTATATCCAGATGTAGATGTGTAATTCAGGAACGTAGCTACTTCCTTCTCGGATTAGAAACGGTCTTCTCTGTTTAATCAAGTCCCAATATTGCGTATTGTGAGGAATAAGCGGAAGAGGTGGTGCAAAAACTAACGGTGTGCCCAACAGAACTCGACGCAAAATTATTTCTGATTTGAGGCCCCCTTAACTCAGTGGTAGAGTGACGCCATGGTAAGGCGTAAGTCGTCGGTTCAAATCCGACAAGGGGCTAATCGAGAAGCCGTACGAAATCCAAGGATCGGGGAGCTGTCTCAGCTTCACGGAAACGCCCGGGTCCGTACGCATAGCCTCGATGCAAGGAGAAGTTGTATTTTAAATCATTAGGTAGAAAAATTACAATTTTGTAGAAACAGAACTTGGTGCGAAATTTAAAATAATTGCCTCCAATTTCAATTTTTTAGTCAAATTGTTTCGTTTTTTGTCGCGACTTCCAAGTTAAATTGTTTCGTTACACCGAATAACGTGTCGCCTCCTACGATATGATAAAATCAAGTGGATATAATTTTTGATGCCGTAACCTTTTTTGTTACTCTCACCTCAGGAATTGAATATTAATTCTCAATATCAATATATATATATATGTATATATATATCTACATAACTATATCTACATAGAAATTTCAATTTGAATGAAAGAGAAGGAAAATTACGTGGCAAACTTCTTCCTGTTTTTGTAGATAATTTCCCGTAACTAGCAGGAGTTATTCGAGTCTTTAGCACTCTTATTTATCATATTCTCCCGATAAATCCATGGAAACAATTTCGCCGTTGGGGTTTGAGACGAGAAGCAAATTACTTCGTTCAATGTTCAATTTTCTGGCATATCCTCTGCTCGGGGTTAAACCGCGGCATGCCTTTATCACCGCTATTTGGGATCAAATAAAAAGGCTTCCAATTTTTACTGGGGATTGGTAAAATAGGTACCGAAATAATTTTGAAAAGGGGATGGGTACCACACACACATATATACAGATATTACAGATATATGTGGGTAAGCTCCTCACACCGCTCCAGTATTTCCCCTTCAAAGATTCGTGGAGACGACTTCGTCTTCTGCTAGGTCGGATTCCCAAGGTACCTCCAATGCGGCTGAGTGGCTAACAAAGTCTCGGGAGAAAAGAAAGGTCTACCCACTGCTCGAAAAACTACGTAACAAACGGGATCAGCTCGAGATCAAGTAAGTGATGGAAAAAAAAAGAGAGGGGAAAACTAGAAGCGAGGCAAAAAGATGATGAAAGGGTCAGGAAATCCCAAATTTCTGACTGAGGTTGAAAAATCTATCAGTCTCATTTTCCTGTAATAACTCCCGGGAGTACGCTGCTTCGATAAATGACTTCTGAGATGGACCAACATTATAGTGGCCCAATCTTATCTCACCGCGAAGGGACGGAACTACACCGCGTCGCGGCTTAAAAAAGAGAAATAGGGGAACCCAAAAATGGTTTGAGGAGCTGAGTGAGGGAATGACTATGACCATTGCCATTGGAAAATCTTCCAAGGAGCCGAAAGATTTATTTGATAGTATGGACGACTGGCTCAGGAGAGATCGTTTCGTCTTCGTGGGTTGGTCCGGCCTACTACTGTTCCCTACCGCTTACTTTGCTTTGGGCGGCTGGTTCACGGGTACAACCTTTGTCACTTCATGGTACACCCATGGATTAGCTAGTTCCTACCTGGAGGGATGCAACTTTCTGACTGCCGCGGTTTCTACTCCCGCTAACAGTTTGGCCCACTCCTTGCTCCTTCTGTGGGGCCCCGAAGCACAGGGAGATTTCACCCGTTGGTGCCAATTAGGAGGTTTATGGACCTTCGTCGCTCTCCACGGCTCCTTCGCTCTAATAGGTTTTATGTTACGCCAATTCGAACTTGCAAGGTCCGTGCAACTACGCCCCTACAACGCAATAGCTTCCTCCGCCCCAATTGCGGTTTTTGTCTCCGTATTTTTGGTCTACCCCTTGGGGCAATCCGGCTGGTTCTTCGCACCCAGCTTCGGCGTAGCTGCCATCTTCCGATTCATTTTATTTTTTCAAGGTTTTCATAATTGGACCCTGAATCCATTTCATATGATGGGGGTTGCGGGAGTCCTCGGCGCGGCCCTCTTATGCGCCATCCATGGTGCCACAGTCGAAAATACTCTATTTGAAGACGGTGATGGAGCAAACACATTCCGCGCGTTCAATCCGACTCAGTCTGAGGAAACTTATTCAATGGTAACCGCGAATCGTTTCTGGTCCCAAATATTCGGTGTTGCTTTCTCCAACAAACGTTGGTTACACTTCTTCATGTTATTTGTGCCAGTGACAGGTTTATGGATGAGTGCTATTGGAGTAGTTGGTCTCGCCCTGAATTTACGTGCGTACGACTTCGTCTCCCAAGAAATTCGAGCAGCAGAAGATCCCGAGTTTGAGACTTTTTATACGAAAAATATCTTACTAAACGAGGGTATCCGTGCCTGGATGGCAGCTCAGGATCAGCCTCACGAAAATCTTGTATTTCCCGAGGAGGTTTTACCCCGTGGAAACGCTCTTTAATGGAACCCTCTCGTTGGGTGGCCGCGACCAGGAAACCACAGGTTTTGCTTGGTGGGCTGGCAACGCCCGACTAATTAATCTGTCTGGTAAATTGCTTGGTGCCCACGTAGCTCATGCTGGCCTGATTGTGTTTTGGGCCGGAGCTATGAATTTGTTTGAAGTGGCTCACTTCGTATCGGAGAAGCCTATGTATGAGCAGGGATTAATCTTACTTCCCCACCTAGCCACTCTAGGTTGGGGGGTGGGTCCCGGAGGGGAGGTATCCGATACCTTTCCTTATTTCGTTTCCGGAGTACTCCATTTGATTTCCTCTGCAGTTTTGGGATTCGGGGGTATATATCATGCCCTGATTGGACCCGAAACTTTAGAGGAATCCTTTCCTTTTTTCGGTTATACTTGGAAAGATAAAAATAAGATGACCACAATCCTTGGTATTCATTTAATACTACTAAGTATTGGAGCTTTTCTCTTAGTTTTCAAGGCACTCTACTTTGGGGGGTTGTATGACACATGGGCACCCGGGGGTGGGGATGTAAGAGAGATTACAAGTCTTACCCTAAGTCCTAATATTATCTTTGGCTACCTACTGAAATCTCCTTTTGGGGGAGAAGGATGGATTGCTAGCGTGGATAATCTGGAAGATATCATCGGAGGACATGTATGGCTGGGATCCATTTGTCTTTTCGGTGGAATTTGGCACATATTAACGAAACCATCTGCCTGGGCTCGTCGCGCTTTCGTATGGTCCGGGGAAGCTTACTTGTCCTACAGTTTGGGAGCCCTTTCCATTTTTGGTTTAACTGCCTGCTGCTTCGTCTGGTTTAACAACACAGCATATCCCAGCGAGTTTTATGGTCCCACCGGTCCGGAAGCTTCTCAGGCCCAAGCTTTTACCTTTCTTGTAAGGGACCAACGTCTCGGGGCCAACATAGGTTCCGCTCAAGGACCTACTGGGTTGGGTAAATACCTGATGCGTTCCCCCACGGGAGAAATTATTTTTGGAGGCGAAACCATGCGCTTCTGGGACCTCCGCGCTCCTTGGTTGGAGCCCCTAAGGGGTCCCAACGGTTTAGATCTTAGTAAGTTGAAGAGGGATATACAACCGTGGCAGGAGCGACGATCCGCGGAGTATATGACTCATGCTCCTCTGGGTTCTCTAAACTCTGTGGGTGGAGTAGCGACCGAGATAAACGCCGTGAACTATGTATCTCCCCGGAGTTGGTTAGCAACCTCCCACTTCGTCCTGGGATTCTTTTTCTTCGTGGGTCACCTATGGCATGCGGGTAGGGCTCGCGCAGCCGCAGCCGGGTTTGAAAAAGGAATTGACCGCGATACCGAACCCGTTCTTTCCATGACACCCCTTAATTAAAACTAATTAAAACTTGGAGAGAAAAAAATATCTTAAGATGATTTTGAAGAAATAGGAATCCTCGCTTCCCTTCTTTTTGCTAGCAGACCAATGACTAATCAATCTACGTCTTCACGTCAGTGCCGGGCTCATTACATCCAGGTAAACTCCATCTATCTATCTATTCAAATAGATAGATAGATATCACTTCACTATCTGGTAATAGATGATACCAAGTTCTCTTCAGTGTAATAAAGGAAGAAAAAATCTCATAAGTTCATAAGACTAGTAATAACTGTTACCCCTTCTGTCCAAGATTTTTTCGATAGAATAGGAGAGAGAGGGATTCGAACCCTCGGTGGCATCTTACTGCCACGCCAGTTTTCAAGACTGGAGCCTTAAACCGCTCGGCCATCTCTCCCGGCTAAGCTTAGATTTCACCCGATATTCGGAGGTATCAATCACGTCTTCTAGACACTTCTGGTAGTAGAGAAGAAGGTTTTCAAAATCTACCATAGATTTTGATAGATATCTTTTTTTATTGAAATATTTCTATGCAGGATAGAATTAATTCTGACCGTGGAGTTGTTACAGGTAATCATCCCGAATGTCGGAATTCCAACTAATTATTACTCAACAAGAACCTTGTGAAATTTTAGGTAGTTAGTACCAAAGAGGGGGAGGTATTCGCGCCCCATCGACAAAGTAGACGAAGTAAGTCGGGGCGAGGAGAGAGTTCCGTCGGATGAGGATTGGATGGTATGAACAACCTATTCACTATGTGGAAACAATCAGAATTATGACTATCGCGTTCCAATTGGCTTTATTTGGATTAATTGCTATCTCATTCCTACTAGTTATAGGTGTGCCCGTTGCGTTTGCATCCCCGGGTGGCTGGTCCAACAATAAAAATATTGTCTTCTCAGGGGCTTCATTATGGATCGGATCAGTTTCTTCGGTAGGTATACCCAACTCTTTGATTTCTTAGAAATTTGTTGCTTCGGCTCCTCCTCCCGTAATTCGCCGTTACGGGTGGAGACGCCAAATGAAGGAGATTTCCACCCGTATAAATTTTCAGGAAGGGGCTTAAATAATAATTTCAAATTAATTAGGGAATAATTAAGTTAGGCCCCCCCAATAATTTGAATTTTTCACGTATAAACTAAATACGTAAGCGAGTTTCTCAACTAATAGGAACTCGTTACATCGCTAAAATGATGTGGCAGATTATGCGGATATAGTTGAATGGTAAAATATCTCCTTGCCAAGGAGATGACGCGGGTTCGATTCCCGCTATCCGCCTATCCCACGTAAAACAAGTAGGTCACATCATATAAATACATATACATAAAAACTTATATGAAATTATCTAGTTTTTCCGATGGAAAACTAAGAGATAAGCAAATAGTCGGAGGAAAAAAGTCAGTGGGGAAATAACAACTAAAAAGACAACTTTAACTTTTAGGTGAAAAATTGAAAACCAGTTGGGAAGGAAGACCAATCCAATGATTTCTTTTTCAAAATTTTGTTTCTTTCGTTTGAATAGAATGAAATCTTAAGACGAAACAATTTCGTCGAGGTAGCCCTTAGCAAATGCATGTCGCAGTTGATATGCAGGGGGGGGGCCAGTTGTTTGCTAATTTTTCCAATGGGTAGTATACTTAGTACTGATAGAAACGCTAGATGTCGGTGACATACTTGTCACCTACGTTAGTTACTTGCTACCGAACAATCCGAATCGGATTAGTGTTTTCATCTGTACCCGGATCGGGGTTGTTCGCGGATAGTCAGCAAGGGGCGATATGGTCAAGCGGTAAGACGGAGGACTGCAAATCCTTAATCCCCCAGTTCGAATCTGGGTGTCGCCTAACGACGAAACCTTTATGTATGTAAAGGTGAAGAACTAGATCTATTTAGTTTACTTGAATTTATTAATTTAGGTAGTTCCGGGGATTGTTTGTTGCGCCTAAATCGGATACAGGTTGAGGTGCTCTATAGCCTGTTATAGCCTATCACATTTCATGTGTCTCGATGCGTCCACGCATAAACAATCCCAATTCAGTATATCATTAGTTGGTAACCATAAAAACCAAATCACCAAAATCTCTGAAGAGGAAAACGTAAACCGGTACCATTAAAAAAAAAATAAATGTTTTTGTAGACACAGTCTCTTGTGTTATTGGAGTATCCCATCAAGCAGGCGTCTGCTCCTCGCCGGCAACGCGCTTCAAGCTTCTCCAAGCTTTACCTTTTCCAAGCTTTACATTGTATTTGAACTTATAAATAATTAATAATTAGTCAAAATCGAGAGAGTAAATAGATAGGAATTGCAACTACGGACTTAGTTACTATAGCTTGGGCTGCCCTGACGGTGATTTCTACATTTTCCCTCTCACTTGTAGTTCGGGGAAGAAGCGGGTTGTAACAAACGGTTAACCGGGCTTTCACTAGTCTGATTTGGGGGATACACGTCGTCGTGGCGAGGCCACCGCTTTGTGCTTCCCCACCTCAAATTTCGTTTCCGAGTAAAGAAGTGCGGTGCAGCCATTTCTTATTGGATTTCGTTCCTCTGCCTCTGTCCGTGGCGTAGTCATTGTTACCCATTAATTCTGTAAATTTATTGGCGTGACATTGGGTCGGGGAGAACATTAACCAAATATTTTAAATAAATTGATAGTTTCTACCTGTTTTATCCCATTAAATATACTGTAGCTTGCTGAATACATCGTGGGCGGAAATATACAAATATCTTCAGATCGATATTTCCTAGTAGTAATCATACACCCAGGTACGTCTAAAAAACCTTGCTACGAAAAAGGAGGAGGCTGGAGATTAAAAAGTGAATTTCATGAAAAAGGAAGCAAATATCTCGGGGAGTTCTAGTTAACCCGAATTCCTTCTTTTATTCGTCATTTTAAAACAGAAAATGAAATAAAAAATTGGATCAATTGAGTAATCTAATAGACTGATTCTTCTCGTTACTACCGGGGAGAAGCTATCTTGGTTGTCGTTAGCTCATCCCTTCGTTAACTCAAATTTGAATTGCTTCATCTCATGAAAAACGGGGAATGAATATATACCCGATCTACACTTGGAATTATACCTTCGGTTCGGATACCTCACTTAGTTTCGCTTGGTTTGTCTGAGTTGATTCATCCTTTTTGAAGAGGTATACAAAAAAGTCTATTCGAATGCTCTAGCCAAATACCTAATATTTAGTCATTGGGTAGAAACCAGCTTTGTAAGAAGCAAGATTAAATCAATAATAAATGAAAATTGATAGATCACTTTTCTGATCTATCAATTTTGGGCAATTCCATTCGAGAATAATGCGTAATAAATGGTAGCCAGAAAAAAGAAGCGGTAGAAAGATACATAGATTCCGATTGACAGAAAAAAGCTAATCAGGAAAGGGCACTAAGTTGGGAGTAAGTTGTTATCAGCAACCGGAGTAGCGTGAAAGTTTTGTATGGAGCGGTAGTAATAGTTTGCATATCGCTCCATTTTACCAATGAGGAGCAAACGGTGTCCCCTTCGTTTCCCCTTCTTAGTTGCTCTTGCATACGAAGATTTGTTGACAAATTGGTAGTCAAATTAGTTATCGATTACTAGTTATTCTGCGCGGCCGTTTGAATGTAAAGAATAAGTAGAAAAGCTGTCGGGATCAGGATAAAAAGTGCGGTAGCTAAAAACGCGAGAATATTTACTTCCGTATCGGTAGTTCAAATCATCAATTGGTAAATAGCTCGAGCGGTTTCATTGAAAAAAACTCTCGGACTCTATTGTGAACCATCTATTCCTAATTAGTCGGGTCGACCGAATCTTCATTCTTGGTTAATCAAATGGAGAAGAAAATGTCGAAGTTGAATCTTCAATATCGATTACGTAGTATATCATGAAATGAAATCTCGAGAATACCTAATTCTTCGTTTTCGCGAAATATCTACTCCTGACGCCTCCGCTTTGGATTAATTGATTAACCGCTATAATTAAGTTATGACATTTTTATGCCATAAAAAATTTGCTTGAATGATTAGTTTAATCCCGGTTTAAATTGTTCAATAAATTGATTCTCTCATTATTTCCCTGTCACTTTTCCCAGATTGACAATTTATAGCTAATACCATTACCTTCCTAAAAGGTAATCGGGCCCCCATCGTCTAGAGGCCTAGGACGCCTCCCTTTCACGGAGGCGACGGGGATTCGAATTCCCCTGGGGGTATTCATCTCTAACTTATGGGTCGATGCTCGAGTGGTTAATGGGGACGGACTGTAAATCCGCTGGCGACGCCTACGCTGGTTCGAATCCAGCTCGACCCAAGTCCGAGGCTGCAGATTGAACTTTGAACTAGCACATTTCGTCGGGGTCCATCGGGATTGACGGGTCTCGAACCCGCAACTTCCGCCTTGACAGGGCGGTGCTCTAACCGATTGAACTACAATCCCAACAACGAGTTTGATTGGAGTCTATGTAGCAATTGCCTTGGAGTCAACGATGAGTCAGCGATCTTTCCTTTTTTAACTTTCCCATTTTACTTAGTATTAGTAAGTAGCTTCTTTCTGTAGATTTGAACTGCTAAATGGTTGACAATACCAAAATTGCTACCGACGGAAGGGGTACCATCCGTCTGTCTCTTCAAGCTTTCGCTGGTAATCGAAATTCCTGATGTGATATAATTAATAAAACTACTTCACCGCCACGTGTTTCTTGGTTTCTTCTTTACCGATCATTACCAGATTTTTGAATATGCTAAGTATTCTGACCAATTTTGACAAAAAAGGGTTTGCCTAATTAGGTTTATCAAACCTGGATCGCACAGATATCTTCTATTTACAGCTCATGAAAATGATTTAACTTGTGGTACAAAAAAAGTTTGCGACAAATAAATTATAACCTTCTCCATATCTTCTTCGTTTACCCGTCGTCATATGACTATTCATCTTCAAATGATTGTGGAGGAAGAAGAAATTGGTTGCAAATTTTTCGGAGGCTCGGGATGCGATGCCCTACACGTAGATGCCCCATACATAGAAAAATGAAAATACGGAAATCTAATGGATATATCCTCAATTGAGGATGAGTCTCAATTTACCACTTTATTGGGAGGAAATAGAAATATGCCCGTACTACCAGAACTTGCACAAATTCAATTTGAAGGGTTTAATCGATTCGTTCATGAAAGATTGCTTGAAGAACTTGAAAATTTTCCGAAAATTGAAGACACAGATAAGGAAGTCGAATTCTGATCTATCAGTGGACAATACCAATTGACGCAACCTTCAGTCGAAGAGAGAGATGCCGCGTATCAATGTGTCACATACTCATCTGATCCATATGTACCAGTTTAATTGACTCATAGCGAAGATAGAGTGGTACAAGAAGAAGACGTGCGGCCCGGATCTATTCCTCGGATGAATTCTAAAGGGACGTCTATTATCAATGGAGTTGCCAGAGTTTTAGTCAATCAAATCTTGAGAAGTCCCGGTATTTACTACAATCGAGAATCGGATCAGAAAGGAATTTCCACATATACTAGCACCGTAATTTCGGATCGGGGAGGGAGATTCAAACCAGAAATGGATAGAAAGGAAAAAATTTGGGTTCGTATTAGCAAGAAGAAGAAAATATCTATCTTGATCTTATTAATTGCTATGGGGTTAAGCAAAGGAGATATCTTGCAAAATGTTCGTTACCCCAAGATTTTTTCAAATATGTTGAAGAAACAAGAAGGGGCCGTCGAATCGTCGGAGGATGCTGCAGCAGAACTTTACAAACACTTATACTCCGCTACAGATGCGGATATCTCATTTTCAGAATCTATATTCAAGGAATTATAGAAGAGGTTTTCTCAGCATAGATGTGAGTCAGGGCGGATTGGCCGACGAAACCTAAACATCAAACTAACTCTTGATGTACCCGAAACGGAACATTTTCTGCTACCCCAAGACGTATTAGCAGCCGCAGATCACTTAATAGAAATAAGTTACGGAATGGGAGACCTCGACGACATAGATCACCTGAAAAATCGACGTGTCCGATCTGTAGCGGATTTGCTTCAGGAACAATTGAAATTAGCCCTAAACCGTTTGGAAAATTCGATTCGACAAAATATATCTAGGGCCGTTAGGCGCAAACGCACGATAACACCCCGGGGATTGGTGACGCCTGCACCAGTAGTAGCAACATTCAAAGAGTTTTTTGGATCACACCCCTTATCACAATTTCTAGACCAAATTAACCCATTATCGGAAATGGTTCATAAGCGAAGATTAAGCTCCGTAGGTCCTGGGGGGTTGACGCGGCGAACCGCCAGTTTTCAAGCTAGAGATATTCATTTTAGTCATTATGGCCGTATTTGTCCGATTGAAACATCGGAAGGCATGAATGCCGGTCTTATTTCGTCACTAGCTATTCAGGCAGAAGTTAGCAATTCCAGATCTTTGCAAAGCTCGTACCTTAAAATTTCGGAATCACCTGAAAAGGAGCAATTAATCGATTTATCTCCCACTGAAGATGATTACTACCGAATAGCGACTGAAAATTCATTGATATCCCAATGGAGAACTAGCGAGAAGGAACTTATACCGGTTCGATATCAACAAGAATTCCTCAGCGTTCTTTGGGAACAAGTTGATTTTCGAAGCATTCATCCATTACATTATTTCTCCGTCGGGGCTTCTCTCATTCCATTCATTGAGCATAATGATGCGAACCGCGCCTTAATGGGTTCTACCATGCAACGTCAGGCAGTTCCACTAGTTAACCCCGAAAGATGCTTCGTAGGGACTGGGTTAGAAAGTCAAATAGCTTTAGATTCGGGAAGTGTAGTTGTATCTGAACGAGAAGGACAAATCCGATATATCGATGGCAACAGAATTGAACTATTATCAATTGACGAAGCGCCAGGAAATGATGTGGTTTTACGTGTCACGAAAAGTAAATTAAAAATATATGAGCGTTCCAACAGCAATACCTGTGTGCACCAAAAGTCTACGGCTTCGGCGGGAGAATTACTGAGACGCGGAGAAGTCATCGCGGATGGGGCAGCAACCGCTAGGGGGGAATTAGCTTTAGGTAGAAATATCCTGGTAGCCTACATGCCGTGGGAAGGGTACAACTTCGAAGACGCGGTGTTGATTAGTGAACGCTTAATATACGAAGACATCTTCACATCTTTTCACATTGAAAGACACGAAGTTGAAGTCTGCGTAACAAATCAGGGTCCTGAAAGGGTTACCAAGCAAATACCTCAATTGGATAGTCATACACTTCGACACCTAGACGATAACGGGCTCGTAGAATCGGGATCTTGGGTAGAGGCTGGAGATGCTTCGGTGGGTAAGCTGACGCCCCAAGACGGGGCAGATTCGTCACGTGCTCCAGAAGGGAGATTATTACAAGCCATTTTTGGTATACAACTAGTTAACGCAAGAGAAAGCTGTCTGAAAGTTCCAATTGGTGGAAGAGGTCGAGTCATTGACGTCAGGTGGGTCTACCCCGAAGACGATACCTCGAACGACTCGGAAGTCATTCATATCTATATATTGCAAAGGCGTAAGATACAAGTAGGTGATAAGATAGCTGGCAGACATGGAAATAAGGGTATCGTGTCAAAAATATTACCTAGAAAGGATATGCCTTATTTGCAAGATGGGACACCAGTCGACATGATATTAAGTCCTTTAGGAGTACCTTCACGAATGAATGTGGGACAGATTTTCGAATGCCTACTCGGGTTAGCCGGGGAGTTTCTAGAAACCCATTACCGTGTAATACCTTCCGATGAGAGATACGAGCGGGAAGCTTCCAGAAAACTAGTATTTGCAGAACTTTGTAGAGCGAGTGCGAGTACTCATAATCCGTGGTTATTTGAACCCGATCACCCCGGAAAGAGTCGATTGATCGATGGACGAACAGGTGATCCCTTCGTGCAACCTGTTACAACCGGAAAAGCCTATATGATGAAATTGATTCATCAGGTCGACGATAAAATTCATGCGCGATCCAGCGGACCTTATGCACTTGTTACGCAGCAACCTCTCAAGGGGAGATCCAGACGAGGGGGACAACGGGTTGGAGAAATGGAAGTCTGGGCTTTAGAGGGTTTTGGTGTGTCCTACACGTTGCAAGAAATGCTTACAATTAAATCGGATCATATTCAGGCTCGTTACAAAGTACTTAGTGCAATTATGACCGGAAAACCTGTTTACAAACCCAATACCGTTCCGGAGTCTTTCCGATTGCTAGTTCGAGAGTTACGCCGCATGGGTTTAAACCTGGAGCACGATTTCATAACTGAAGAAGATTTGGGGAGGCAGAGTGAAAACATTTGATATCTAATTGAAACTTCTTTCACGAATAATCAATCAAAACTTTTTCTATTACGATTCATCGAACTAATTATCAACAGCTTCGGATTGGACTGGCTTCCCCCGAACAGATTCGTGGCTGGGCTGAAAGAGAGTTACCCAATGGAGACGTCGTCGGGCAAGTCGATTAACCTTACACGTTGCATCACAAGACTCATAAACCAGAGAGAGATGGCTCATTTCGTGAAAGGATACTCGGACCCATAAAAAGCGGTGTCTGTGCGTGTGGAAACTATCGATCTATCGATAACGGAGAGGAATATTCCAATTTTTGCAAACATTGCGGGGTTGAGTTTACCGACTCCCGGGTTCGAAGATATCGAATGGGATATATTAAACTAGCGTGTCCGGTAACCCATGTATGGTTTTTAAGACGAATTCCTAGTTATATTGCAAATCCACTTGCCAAACCTCTTAAAGAACCAGAAAGCCCAGTATATTGCGATGTGTGACTCGATTGCATGTGTCGATCATTACAGATTGGCTGTAAGCTGTCATCCCATGCAAAAGTGGGAGGCCTCTAACCGACATGTCCCTCGCGTCGATCGAGGATTATTGTCTAACTCGGGATAAAAACTACCGCGTACAGAACGGGGACCCCCTCCATGGTCAATTCTTGCCAAAAAATTCAGCGATTGGGCTTCGTAATAACTACCTCCATTTCAGCAATTCAATTGCTTTTTAACACAATCCTTTGATTTTATTTTCTCGGAAAAGACTTTATAAATAATATTATCTACATATGGTTGTGAAAATCTAATCATCGCATCGATTTTTCTATTCGATTGAATAAGTAGCCATCGAAGTGGAGTGGAAACCCAAAGAGGGAAGTGATCGCATTGGGAACAAGGGAAATACCTCCAGCCTACGACTAAACTAAAGAAGAAATATGGAAAGGAAAAACTACTTCTTCTTCGGCGGATCGCTCAATACGGGGGATCTGAGACTACTCGAGAAAAAAACAAAAAACAAGTTGAAACCCGAGTAATGAGCAACTACTTCATCTTCGATGAGACCGGTGTTACCAAGTCTCAAAAACGTCAAATTGAAACAAATTGACGCTTAGTTATTTGAGCCGGATGAGGGGAAACACTCGTGTCCGATTCTAAGGGGGGGGGGTACCACCCCACCTATCCCAATCTTTTTCTTGCTAGGCCCGTGGCCGGAAGGCCCAACCTATTAAGATTGCGGGGTTTGTTCAATTACGAGGATCGATCCTGGAGAAACATGCTTCCTGTTTTCCTCTCTACTCGAAATTATGATACGCTTCAGGGGAACGAGATCGCCACCGGGGGGGATGCTGTCAAAAAAGGATTAACTAGTTTGGATCTGCAAAGTGTTATGGATCGCGCATATTTAGAGTGGCAGGCGTCGGCGAAGCAAAGGCCTGTCGGGAATGAATGGGAAGATCGAACGATTCAAAGGAGAAAAGATCTTCTGGTTAGACGGATGAAATTAGCAAAGGACTTTTTACGGACGAACCTAAAACCAGAATGGATGGTTTTAAATCTCTTACCGGTTCTTCCACCTGAATTGAGACCAATAGTTGAATCGTATGAAGGTGAATTAGTTACTTCCGACCTTAATGAGCTTTACAGAAAGGTAATTTACCGGAATAATACTCCTGTCGAATTCTTATCGGGCAGTGAATTCACGCCGGAGGGATTAATCGTTTGTCAGAAAAGACTTATTCAAGAAGCTGTAGACGCTCTCATTGATAATGGTATACGTGGGCAACCAATGAGGGATATTAATAATAGACCCTACAAGTCATTTTCAGAGGTTATTGAGGGTAAGGAGGGACGATTTCGTGAGAATTTGCTCGGAAAACGAGTCGACTACTCAGGCCGCTCCGTCATTGTCGTAGGCCCATCTCTTTCACTACATCAATGTGGATTACCCCGAGAAATGTCAATTGAACCTTTTCAAGTATTTGTAATTCGTAACTTGATTGGATGACATCTCGCCTGTAATCTGCGAGCGGCTAAGAGTATGATACGTAAAGGAGATCCCATTATATGGGAAGTTCTTCGGGAAGTTATGCGGGGTCACCCCATACTGCTGAATCGGGCACCTACTCTGCATAGGCTAGGTATACAGGCATTTCAGCCCATCTTAATAGAAGGACGTGCCATTCGCTTGCATCCATTGGTTCGTGGGGGGTTTAATGCAGATCTCGACGGAGATCAGATGGCCGTTCATGTGCCCCTATCTCTCGAAGCTCAGATTGAAGCTCGTCTTCCGATGTTTTCACACATAAATTTGTTACCCCCTGCTACGGGCGATTCCGTATCTGTCCCGAGTCAAGACATGCTTCTCGGCCTTTATGTACTAACAATTGAGAATAAGCAAGGAATTTATGGAAACAGACACCCCGTTTCCGCGGGAGGAGGCGACGTCTACTATGCCGGAATACCCAGTTTCGGTAATTACTACGACATACTCAGGGCCAAGGAATCAAATCAAATTGATTTCTGTAGTTTTTTATGGCTTCGATGGGAAATTAATTTGGAAATGATTAGTTCAAAAATTCGTGAATTACCTATTGAATCTCAATATGAATCCTTGGGAACCTCTCTTCACTCTTACGATAATTACCAGATTAGAAAGTGTAGAAGGGGGTATATCTTAAGTATACATGTACTTACCACGGCTGGTCGCATTTTGTTCAATCAACAATTAAAGGAAGCGATGCAAGGTGTGTCGAAGGCTTCTTCGTGTGCCACCTCACTTCGTCCGCATTAGATGTGATGACACAAGACGAAATGCCCACATCTAGCCGCAATAATGAAAAATGAAAAATCTTTTAAATATAAATATAAATCTATATTTAATAAATAATTAATAAATCACTTAAATTCAAATTATTGATTAATAAAGACCACAAGATAAAAAGATATATAAGTTGAGGTTTCTATAATGACGAATCAAACTGAATTACCGTTCTGCAATAAAACAATGGATAGAGTTGCGATGAGGCGACTCATCGGCAAGTTAGTCGTTTGTTTCGGAATTGCATCTACAACAAATATTTCGGATCAAGTTAAGATTTTGGGTTTTCAGCAAGCTACAAAAGCATCTGTCTCACTGGGCATCGACGACCTCCTAGCAGTACCATCTAGAGGATGGCTTGTACAAGACGCTGAGAAATAAGGTTACGTGTCCGAGCAGCATTATCGTTACGGTAGTCTGCATGCCGTGGAGAAGTTACGTCAATCGATTGAAGCTTGGTACGCCACAAGCGAATGTTCAAAACGGGAAATGAATCCAAGTTTCAAGATGATCGATCCTTTAAATCCAGTCCACATGATGTCTTTTTCGGGGGCTCGGGGAAGTATATCTCAAGTCCATCAGTTGCTTGGTATGAGGGGATTGATGTCAGATCCCCGGGGACAAGTAATTGATCTACCCATTCGAAGAAATCTCCGCGAAGGCTTATCTCTGACGGAATATATAATTTCCTGCTATGGTGCCCGCAAGGGCGTTGTGGATACCGCCGTTCGAACCTCCGATGCTGGATACCTGACACGCAGACTCGTTGAAGTGGTTCAACACATCGCTGTGCGCAAGAAAGATTGCGAAACGACCAAAAGCATTGCTTTGCTTAGTATCATCGGAGAGAAACGAGAAGAATCTATTAGGACAATATCATATCAAAAATTGATTGGACGTGTGCTGGCAGATAATGTCTACCGGGATGTCAGATGTATTGCCACCCGTAATCAAGATATCAGTGATGGCCTGGCTAGTAACTCAGCAGTATCGACGCAGTCAATATATGTGAGATCTCCCTTGACACGTAAAAGCATTTTCCGGATTTGTCAGTTGTGTTACGGTCGGAGTCTTGCTCAGTACGATTTAGTGGAATTGGGGGAAGCCGTTGGTATCATTGCGGGTCAATCCATCGGGGAACCGGGAACTCAATTAACATCAAGAACTTTTCATACAGGTGGGGTATTTACGGGGGATATCGCAGAATACGTACGAATTCCGTTTAATGGACTTATTAATTCCGATGGGAGGCTTGTTTACCCCACACGTACGCGACATGGGCATCCTGCTTGGATGTGTCGAAATGATCCATCTGTTGTTATTACGAGTTGTGGCAATATACATAATTTTGTCGTGCCAGCTCGAAGTCTACTTATGATTCGAAGCGGTCAGTATGTTGAGGCACAGCAAATCATCGCGGAAGTACGAGCCGAAGAGTTTCCCCTTAAGGAACGTATTCGAAAAGCTATCTATCCAAATTTAAGGGGAGAAATTCACTGGAGTAAATTTGTGTGGCATGTACGCGATTGCACAAGCAATCCCGTTCGTATCGTACGCGAGGCGGGCCATATCCGGATTCTTTCGGGAGCTTATAGCGAATCTGACGAAAGCTATTTGTTTCATAAAGATCAGGATAGAGTCGGTATCAGACTCAACTCTATCGAAAGGAGGTGCGATTCTTTTGAAGCAATTGGTGAAAGAAAAATTGATGCCGCCAACTGGGAAGGTTCGCAAAAAAGCATCCGAGAATTTGGACTCGATCCAAAATGTTTTTCAAGTTGGTCAAAACCTCCAATATTTAATTATATTTTATCTAATATCGAAGCGGAGCGGTCCGAGAAAACTGAATCCGTTTCTCTACTGTTGGAAAAGCAACAGGTAAATCTCGGCGAATCCTATTTTATAAATATTGATGTTCAATTAAACATCATTTTGGCTGAAAATGGGATATTCGCCATCTACGACAAATTTGAGTATCAAACTGGTACTTCGGGGATTTTGAGATATGGCACCGTAGAAGTTGAATCTATTGATAAAAAGACATTCGCTTCTGACGGTAAGGCGAAAAAAATGACTTACGGCTCATGGTATAGAGTAGTCGGAGGAGGCAATTCCTTCCTAATTCCCGAGGAGTCTCATACCATAAATGAATCCCCATCATCTATTTTGGTAACAGACAATACTATTGTAGAAGAAGGCGCGCGAATAACTGATACTATTAATAGTAAGATACGTGGACTAATCCGAATCGAAGAGACATTAGCAAATAGTACCACGGTAAGAGTATTACCTGGATATATCCATAATCCGGAAAGGCCAACTAATATACCCAGACGAAATATTAATCTGATGGAGCCAGGTAATATGATTCCTAATGGAATCGAAGCCGAGGATTGGGTTTATCTCCAATCGGTTACACTTTGCGGGAGAAGAAAGACCTCTGTCCCGGTAAGACCAGTTGTCAAATACGACGTATCTAGCGACTCCTTAGTGCAAGAAGTCTCCCGTGTCGATAAGCCGAAAACGCAGAAACGCACGGAAGCTCAAACCTTTTCATATATCTCCCATAAAAATGGTGAGAGAATCGAAATGATTAATCACACGACTACTCAATTAACTCGAACTTCTTTAGTGGCTGGGTGGCGAAGACACCTTCACAAGACCCCTTCTACAAAAAAGAACTACTTATCTCTCACTAGTGTGAGAATTAATAATCTCTTCAGTACTTTTCTTCAGGTTAATTTAGTGGCGTCTCCCCCTGCAAGAAGGCTCGGAGTCAGTCAGGTTTCTCAAAAATCGGTGTATGTCGACAAGCCCTTTCTCGCTCAAGTCAATCTATTCGACGACGGCAATGATTTAGTTCTCAAATATCAGGGCGTTACTGTTCATTCGGTGTCAGAGCGTGGTGCATCTTTCCTAACTTTGTCACCGTTTGACTTTTATCGTAATAATTTCTCTGCTGATTCAAGCAATACTAACTACGAGAAAAGAGTTGAAGAATATTTTCCCTGCTCAGAATCAGGTATGGTCAGCTCAACCGAGAGTCCGAAAAACGTTTCATCCAGTTTCAGGTGTGAATCTTTTTCAGAAAAGTCTCCAAATCTAAATGTTAAAGAGACGTTGGTTAAATTCGGGAGATCAAGTTTCGCTTGTTGTCAATTAAAATTTGAAGAGGTAGGTCTATCAGGGACTTCATACGCTATTTCCTACTTACCGGCTCCCCCTTATTTGGCGCCGAGTGGCGAAGCCTCCTTCTTCATAAATTATTTTATTGATTATTCGACAAATACGTATGCCACAGATACGTCGGAACGCCGACACCGACATCGGTACCTAATCGATGAAAATAAATTAACATTGAAATGTCCTACAAATGCTTTTTCAAATAGATTTCTATTGGAAAAGCCAATCCATTCGCCACCAAAAAATTTCAATCGGGGAATCCTTCTAATTAATCTAGGACTACTAATCAGTAGAAATCGATTTTTCCGTAGAAGTTGTGTATTTCTCCAGTCCGGTCAGGTCGTAGCTATTCACCGAGATTATTTATTAGTCAGAACTGGTAAAACTCTGCTGGCGACCCGGGGAGCAGCTCCTCACAAGATATCTGGAGACACCATTGGGGAGGGAGATACATCAATAACATTACCGTATGATAGGTTGAAATCTGGAGACATCACTCAGGGTCTCCCGAAGGTTGAGCAGTTGCTGGAGTCTCGCTCCATTGCTTCCATTCCAGTAAGAATCGAAGATCTTTTTAGAAGATGGAATCGGGGTATTACAAGATTAATTGGGAACCTATGGAGCCACTTCCTAAGTGCTGGAACAAGTATGGAATATTGCCAACTAATTTTAATTAATGAAATTCGGGAAGTTTACGAATCTCAAGGAGTACAAATATCCGACAAACATCTAGAAATTATTATTCGGCAACTGACATCAAGGGTCGTAGCATCGGAAGATGGGATAACCAATGTTTTTTTTCCCGGAGAGCTTGTGGAGTTATCACAGGCGGAACGGATGAATCGTGTATTAGAGAGACCAATTTTATATGAACCTATTATATTGGGAATGACAAAAGCATCCCTTAATACTAGTAGTTTTTTATCAGAGGCGAGTCTTCAAGAAACTACGCGAGTATTGGCCAAAGCTGCTCTCCGTGGTCGAATTGATCGGTTAAAAGGATTGAAGGAAAACGTTATTCTCGGTGACGCCGTCCCCGTTGGAACAGGTAGTCCAGAAATCGTTTGCCAACTAGAAGTGAATAAACGAAAAGGATTTCATCTTACAATAATTGGGAGTAGCAAGAACCCGGCTTGGGAAGCAAAATGTGACTTATATGGTTACCAAGAGAAGCAAACTATCGACCCCAATCTATTCATCCATACGGGATTGAGTCGATCCTTCCCTCATATTAATCTCGAAGTGAAGTAAGGGATTCCCCGATACCAAATGATGTTTCTGCGCGTCTCAACCGGTAAATTTGATTATCAGATTGTAATAATTTATCAAATTTAGTTAAAATGAAACGAATTTACAGCTTTTCATACCTGAGGGGAAGATGCAACAGAAAAATCGGAATATCAATTTGGAAGGAATGATGGCAGCAGGAATTCATTTCGGTCACCAAACCCAGAAATGGAATCCCAGGATGTCACCTTATATATTTACAGAACGGAAGGGTGTCCATATCCTCGATCTAACTCAGACTGCTCGTCTTTTATCTGAAGCCTGTGATCTGGTATTTGATGCAGCAGCGGAGGGAAAGGAATTCCCAACGATTGGTACGAAACATCAGGTAGCTGATTTGGTAGCATCAGCTGCAACAAGATCTCAATGTCACTATGTGAATGAAAAATGGTTAGGCGGTACGTTAACAAATTGGTTTACCACAGAAATGCGTCTTCGTAGGTTTCAATACTTACAAAATGGAGAAGATACGGGGGGGTTCGACTGACTTCCGAAGCAAGAGGCAGCGATTTTGAGGGGATAACTATTTAAATCAAAAAAATGTCTAGGCGGTATTCAATATATGTCAGATTTACCCGATATTGTGATAATTACTGATCAACATGAATAATCTATTGCCCTTAAGGAATGTATTACTTTAGGTATTCCTACAATTTGCGTCGTCGATACAGATTGTGATCCAGATCTTGTAGATATCCCAATCCCCGGTAATGACGACGCGCGACCCCCAATCCGATGGATATTGGACAAACCAACATTAGCTATTCGTGAAGGTCGTTCGAACTCAAAGTTCTACGAAGTAAATTAACAGACGGCAAGGCTCAGAACTGCCTCGACAGCTTGTAATGATAAAAAATTTACATCGCAATTGGGGATATTGCCTAATTTCATCAGAAACTAATTTGCCTTTTTATTTATAAAAAAAAAATAAATGATGATAATTTGTGGTGATTACCTTAACTATTTTAGATAAATTTCTCCATTGAGAGGGGGGTATTACGCACATCGAGCAACTGCGAATTTATGAGATGGGTGATCTGTATCAAGTATCGAGTGTAGAAGTAGGCTAACACTCTTATTGGCAAATAGGAGACTTCCAAGTTCATGCACAGGTTCTTGTAACTTCCTGGGTCGTCATCGCCTTGTTGTTGGCTTTACCTATTGCAGGTACCAGGAATCTGCAAACCATACCGACTGGCAGCCAGAATTTCATCGAGTATGTTCTTGAATTTATTAGGGATTTAACTAGGACCCAGATGGGGGAAGAGGAATACCGTCCTCGGGTTCCATTTATTGGAACGATGTTTCCATTCATTTTTGTTTCCAACTGGTCCGGTGCTTCGTTTCCTTGGCGAATCGTTCAGTTACCCCATGGAGAGTTGGCTGCACCTACCAATGATATCAACACTACTGTTGCGTCAGCCTTGCTTACATCGGTGGCACATTCCTACGCGGGTTTACACAAGAGAGGTTTTAGTTATTTCGGTAAGTATATCCAGCCAACTCCGGTACTACTACCTATTAACACTTCGGAAGATTTTACTAAACCCCTATCACTTAGTTTCCGATTGTTTGGAAATATTTTGGCTGACGAGTTGGTAGTAGCTGTTCTCGTCTCTCTAGTACCTTCAATTGTTCCTGTACCAATGACGCCTCTAGGATTATTCACAAGTGCCATACAGGCTTTGATTTTTGCCACCTTAGCTGCAGCTTACATTGGGGAATCCACGGAGGGCCACCACTAATTCAGTTGGAATGAGTCGTTGCAAAAGACTACGGTAACCATGAAATAATTTCTTCAAGAACCATTCATTGGGTCGCCGTAGTGTTAAAAAATAGTTTCCGTGGTATCATGCTATAGCAGTACGAGAGAGACCCGTGTTGCCTCCTCCTCCACTCCGAATAGCGATAAGAAAGAAGGGCGGGGGAGGGGTTAATAATTACCGCATGGCCCTCCAAATTTAAATTGAGCCGTAGCCACTTAAGATTTTGAATAGTAAAAAAAAAAAAAGAACCATTGCCAAGCTCAATTTTTCTTTTTATAAAATATATACAAAATATTTGGAAAGCAGTTTATCTCGTTTTTTGTTTGAACCGGCTTAGATCTCAGTTACACTTACGTCACAGCATATCGAATGAATTGATTAGATCTTACTTGCATTGAAACTAGAATGGACATGTTTCGGTAGAAAATAATTAGTATTACCAAATACTCAAATTTTTTCGATCCAATTTTATTATATTAGGCGGGAAGTCATTAGGCAGGAAGTCGCACCGATCGACGTAGGAAATAGATGTGTCTTTTTCGTACTTCATTATTTTTCCGAATTCGACATTAAGTATGTGGCATTTCTCGTCACATTTCAAAAGTAGTTTTGACCAGATTCATGTAGAATTTATTTCCCGATTAACATTTACTAGAAAGTCTCCGTTGCGACGAGTCTAGTTAGCACCCAACGAAACAATATTGACTAACGTAAATAAATTAGGAGGAGACTAATACGAACCCATCGATTTCTGCTGCTTCTGTTATTGCTGCTGGGTTAGCTGTAGGCCTCGCCTCAATTGGCCCCGGTGTCGGCCAGGGCACTGCTGCAGGTCAGGCAGTCGAGGGTATTGCGAGACAGCCAGAAGCAGAAGGCAAGATACGAGGTACTTCATTACTGAGTTTGGCTTTTATGGAAGCTTTGACAATTTATGGATTAGTTGTAGCTCTAGCTCCGTTACTTGCGAATCCATTTGTTTAACTTGTTTAAAATAGGAAGTAGTTTGGTGCACTTCCTCCCCCCTTCCCCAAACTATTTCGAATCGGCGGTAAGCCGCTAATTTGGAGGGAGGGGCCTGGAAGAAAGTTGCTGCTCTATCTATCTGACGGAGTTCCTGCAGCGTCTATTTGCGACTCCCCCTTTCTCTACCAAACTAGGAAGTTTTTGCAAATAGGGTAAGCCAATATAAGTTTACGTAATTAATGATTTAAGAAGATATTGTCTTCGTCGCGGTTTTCTTTTGATTCCTCGGAATTCAGAGTTTTTTAGTTCCTCCCAGGTTGGACCAGAGATTGTCTAAATCTTGCAAAATCTTCCAGGAGGGAAAGGATTACGAGAAGTGTAAGTGAGATTGCTGCTCCCTCAAGTGATTGGACTCTCGCCGCAAGTATTGGTTTAAATACCAATATTTTAGAGATAAACTTAATTAACTTAATTTTAGTACTAGGTATATTGCTTTACTATGGAAGGGGGGTGTGTGCGAGTCGTATATCCGAGTGGGAGTTTCCCTCAGTTGCACCCGAAGCAGAGGTGCAAAACCCCGACGAATTCCCTGTAAATAAATGTTATGCAAGAACCGGAGCATTCCGTGTAATCGACGAAACTTTCACTTCTGTTAACCGATTCCCGGGACTGTCGTCAATATGGTTAAAGCCAAATCGCTTAAAGTCTTAGCAAAATTGGGGTTCTCTTCCCCCTACCGCGTAAGCCAAGTCACGATTGGAAACGCATTATTCACCATATTCGGTATATGACGCCCATATCAGGAATACTTCGATTTGTACCACTTCTCGAAATAGATACCTAATACTTTGTTTGTATAGGTAGATATATAGATAGATAAATATCGGAGTTGATTTGGCCCAATCTTCTTCAATTTGCTGAATAGACAACCCATACAAGATGAATACTACTTGGAAAAAGCGGCTCTCAAATAATTAATAATTATCTGAGAGAGTCCTCAATTTTTTTTTTCTTATTTAAATATCGATTATTCCATCTAAGCATATTCAGGATGAATCTTGTTAGTCAATAGGAAAGAAACGGGAGGCGAGCCCGCATGCGAAAACAACGTCTGTTGGATTCTATCAATTTATCGGTAAAAACGGGCAGGAAAGCCGAATGGATCGAAACATCCACGTTCGGTTTGGGAAGAGATCACTAGTCTCCGAGAATCGAAGATCTGTAATCCACCTTCATTGATCAATTTTCTAGAAAATCGTGAAAGAGCAATTTTGAATACAATCCAAGATGCGGAGGAGCGTCACAGAGAAGCTTTTAATAAACTTCAGAAGGCTCGTATTCGCTTGCAGCAAGCAAAAGTTAAAGCCGATGAGATCCGAATCAATGGACTTACGCAGATGGACAGGGAACAGCGGGATCTCGTTAATGCAGCTGACGAAGATTTGAAAGGATTGGAAGATAGTAAGAATTATGCGATTCGTTTTGAGAAGCAACGCGCTATTGAGCAGGTTCGGCAGCAAGTTTCTCGACTAGCGTCCGAAAGGGCTCTAGAAAGCCTAAATAGTCGTCTGGATAATCAACTGCACCTGCGAATGATTGATTATCACATCGGTTTGTTCAGAGCCATGGACAGCAAATCTCACTAGTTCCAATTTCACTACTAGTTTCCATCTTATCATCTCATTGTAAAACGGGTCTTATTTTTACTTTTCCCTCTTCCAGTAATATTTTTTGGCAGAAATGGTAATAAACATTCGACCTGACGAAATTAGCAGCATTATTCGCAAGCAAATTGAGGGGTATGTCCCAGAAGTGAAAGTTGTTAACATTGGTACCGTACTTTAAGTCGGAGATGGGATCGCCCGTATTCATGGACTCAACAAAGTAATGGCTGGCGAATCGGTGGATTTTGAGGATGGTACAGCAGGGATTGCTCCGAATCTGGAATCTGATAATGTTGGGGCCGTACCGATGGGTGATGGTTTGACCATACAAGAGGGAAGCTCTGTAAGAGCGACGGGAAAGATTGCCCAAATACCAGTTAGTGACTCATTCCTGGGTCGTGTTGTAAATGCTTTGGCCCAACCTATTGACGGGGGAGGTCAAATCCCAGCTTCCGAGTTTAGACCGATCGAATCCCCCGCTCCAGGGATTATCTCGAGACGCTCCGTATACGAACCTTTACAAACAGGTCTTATTGCTATTGACTCCATGATTCCTATCGGTCGCGGTCAACGGGAGTTGATTATTGGCGATAGACAGACTGGTAAAACAGCAGTAGCTACAGATACAATTTTGAATCAAAAAGGTCAAAATGTTATATGTGTCTACGTAGCCATTGGTCAAAAAGCTTCTTCTGTGGCTCAAGTAGTAGACACTTTCCAAGATCGCGGCGCCATGGAATATACGATCGTAGTATCGGAAACCGCTAATTCCCCAGCCACCCTGCAATACCTTGCTCCTTATACGGGAGCAGCTTTAGCCGAATATTTCATGTATCGCAAGCAGCATACCCTGATTATTCATGACGATCTTTCCAAGCAAGCCCAAGCTTATCGACAAATGTCTTTGCCATTAAGGAGACCACCTGGGCGAGAAGCATATCCGGGAGATGTTTTCTACCTACATTCCCGTCTCTTGGAGAGAGCAGCTAAGTTAAGTCTCCAATTAGGGGAAGGTAGCATGACAGCTTTACCTATCGTTGAGACACAAGCGGGAGATGTCTCAGCTTACATTCCTACTAATGTTATTTCTATTACCGATGGATAAATATCTTTATCAGCAGATCTATTTAACGCTGGGATTCGACCAGCAATAAATGTGGGTATTTCCGTATCTAGAGTGGGCTCTGCAGCTCAGACAAAAGCTATGAAACAAGTGGCTGGCAAATTGAAATTGGAATTAGCACAATTCGCAGAATTGGAAGCTTTTGCACAATTCGCCTCTGATCTTGACAAGACTACTCAGAATCAGTTAGCTAGGGGCCAGCGATTGCGTGAGTTGCTTAAGCAGTCCCAGTCAGCCCCATTATCGGTAGAGGAACAGGTGGCCACTATCTACACCGGAGTCAACGGATATTTGGATATACCAGAAGTCGAACAAGTCAAACGATTCTTGGTTCAGTTACGTGAGTACGTAATAACAAGCAAACCTCAATTTGGTGAAATTACTCGTTCTACGAAAGTATTTACTGAACAAGCAGAAACACTTTTGAAAGAAGCAATTAAGGAATCAACGGAAATTTTTATACTGCAGGAGAAGTAAGTAATACGGTTGCAAATTCCACCTGGGGAAGGAAGTGGGGTAACCCCCCCGGGCTTTGTCTTCGCCACCCCACCCGACCGCTTACACTTCATCTACGATGATAGAATTACCTTAAACACGGAATTACGCCCAATAGGATTTGAACCTATACTTAAGGTTTAGAAGACCTCTGTCCTATCCATTAGACGATGGACGTTTGTTCCTCCCTATTCTTGGTTCATTACAAATACGCCTACAGATTAGTTACCAAATCGTGAACAAACAGGAACTCCAGTTTGTTCACGACCCAATCCACGGATGAAGGGGTTAACTTGACTAGGGCTCCGGGATTCCCGGCATCACCAGCGGGTAGCGGGAATCGAACCCGCATCAGTAGCTTGGAAGGCTAAAGGTTATAGTCGACGACAACAAATGGTTATGACGTCGCTAATTCAGAACCGAACATGGAAGTTTCCGCCCATTCGGCTCCTTTATGGAAATCGAGGAAGGCTAAATAGTGCAAAACTGGCGGAGAATTTGTCTGCATATATTTAGTTAAATGGAACAATCGAAAAATGGGTGGACTGTATCCCTTGTTTCAAACGAAGGAAGCATATATCAAAATTACTTTTACGGGGATCAATACTTCTTCCACATCGGAATATATGAGGGCTTCCTTTTTTTTCCCGTTCGAGGAGGACGGAGCCGCCCCAATTTGAGTAGATGGCATCCATAAAATCTATGTCAGTCTCGCTTACGTTTCGGTCGTATAGCATGGATATACTTCTTAGATGATCCTTTGAGAAAAAGAATTAGTGAAACTAATTCTTCTTCTACTTACTTCGTTCTCCACTTTTACTTCCAACAATCCTTAGGGAAATATTTCTCACCGAGTCAAAAGCAACTAGTACTGTCTAACCAAAAGAGAAAAGAGTGCCTGACTTGATAATCCCGATAAACCAAGATTAATCTACCTGTAACTTTTGAGCTTGGATTTTCCCCCCAAGGTTCAGTGACGATGAGGCAAATATTTTAGATGTCTACCCATAGATTCCTACTTCTTCCTCTTTTTCGGAATCTCCCCAAGTTTTTTGCATACCAAAAAAATTCTGCTTCGTCATTAACCGGTACGACTTCCGAAGTACAGGAGTAACGGGAATGGCGCATCTTTTCCATACTACTCATTAGTAAAGAGAAATAGATGTACTTTTGTAAAAATGAAGCTTCTTGATTTAGCTTAGATTCAATTTGAAAGATCCCTTAACTAAATGAAATCTATATGAGACGAGTCACACTTTTACCACTAAACTATACCCGCCACGGCACAATTATATTATACCAACTATTCGTACATCGGTGAGGCGTTCCAACCGTGTTTACGTCTGGTTGTAGGAGGAGCCCCCCCCCACCCACTCCTTGTTTCCGTATATATTTCGTATATATATATGAAATATATATTCATTTCGCGGTTGCGTTGCCTACATTCAAAGGTTACCCCTTCGAGCTGCCAGTAGTGCAATTACTAATGGTCCCGATGCAACTACCAACGCCAAGATAGCAAGTTGCGCAATTATCTCTAGATTCATTATCCCTCCTTCTATCGTTTTTCACAAATATATACTGATACTAAGAAATTTAGAAAAAAAAAATTAAACAGATATAAACAGATATATTTATTTATTTAATTTTTACTTTTCACTTATACAAGAAAAAACAGGGGGAAGGTGGGAGAAATGGATGACATCAATTTGATAAAGTGAAATTACTTCGCTCTGGTGCTTCCGCGGTAAGCGTTTTAGCTGCGAGATTGGCCATTGCACCGTATTGGGCTTTAGTTTAGGTTGCGGAAGCAATTTTGCCAATTTTGGCTAGGCCGGAAAATATCGAATCCTTTTCGGGCAAGATTTTTAATTTTTACCCAATAAATTTAGTTACGAATTCCTTTTTTTTATATGGAAGAGGAAGTAGGAGGGGACCAACAAAAAAAAACGGAAAAGAGGAAAATTTTTAGTTGGAAATAGTTCCGAATTTGATTCCGGCAAGTAGTACGCGAGCGAGGTCACCCCTTCCACAAATTTTACTGTAGATTGCAGATATAGACTTACAATCTAAATTCGTGTTAAAATTAGGCGGAGATACATCCTTAGTTGCTTGGAGAGATGGCCGAGGGGTTTAAGGCGTCGGACTGCTAATCCGTCGTACAACTCATATGTACCGAGGGTTCGAATCCCTCTCTCTCCTACTATTTCTAAAGAAATTAAACAGGTGGATTGAGAAATAGATCTCAGCGAGATAACTAGGGTATTGACTTATATTTAATCCCTACGTCCGGGGTTTCGTCCAGGATCATTTGATAAAAATCCGAAAACGAAGAGAGAAACGAAGAAGATAACTACTGCATAGACAAATAGTTTGAGGGTAAGCATGATAACATCTCCATGTTTTCTAAAACTAGGGATAGAAGAAGACAAAACAATTTCGTTTGAAATACCTAATTTATATCTACTATTTATATTTGTTATATCTATATGGACATACGGATATGACTTCCCCTCCCAATTAGAAGAAGGAACCCGGCTTTCGTGAGACGCTACTTCACCCAACGAATTCCATTTATTTTATCCAGTATTTCGTCTCCTTCTTATTATTTCAATAGGTAGGGGGAAAACTGTATAAACATCCAACTAATTGAAGGATTCATTTTTGTCAACCTCAGGTAAACCGTGGGGATTCAATCCTATTTTTCTATGTAGAAGTGAATACGTCGATACCGGTACCTTCGCTTGCAGATGTCAGAACCAGGTAAGATAGTTGTTACTTACCACAATTAATTTTTTGCCTGAATTGCAGTGCCCCCCCCCACCCCTCCTTCTTTTCCTCTTCTAGTAAAGTAAGGTAAGGAGCGAGGCATTCCAGAATTAATCAACCCCCTAGCACTTATTAGCGAAAGCTAACTGCGGCTTGCCAAACAAAGGCTAGGAGGAGGAAAAACACTGGTATTACCGGCATTACATCTACAATTGGATCAAAGATTGCATAAGCTTCGGGTAATTTGGCAAAAGAGGCGCCATTGAGGTGAATAGAATTTTCCAGATAGGTGTCATACAAAACTATCATCTTCATTCTCCAGTGATGTAACAAGTAACTTTTCTCCGACATGGTTGCACATCATCTTTCAATTGGTTGACCCGTCGGGTATACATTATTATATATATATATTATTATATGTCCCTCCATTCGAATAATTAGGATGCATTCGAATGCTGAGGATTTACCAAAATCGAAGCCTTACCGGATCAAAATGACATCTAAATGGATTTCCGCTGAAGTATTCTTCTTTAGCTAATTCCATGAAATACTAGTAGTTCGAAACTACTCTAATTTATTCTCGTTGCTGCTCCCTTGTACCGAGCAGATAACTGGAGAAAGCCGGTTGACAGGAAACCCGAAGTGTGAGATAGTCACCATACTGACCATTTGTGGGGCGTGGCCAAGCGGTAAGGCAGCGGGTTTTGGTCCCGTCACTCGGAGGTTCGAATCCTTCCGTCCCAGATTTTTTCTAGGAAGAAAAGATCTCCCGCATTTTCATAGACTAGAAATTGAAGAACTTATAAATCTTATTTTTAGCTTCGATTTGCTATCTACGCCCCCCCTCAATATACTCGATATAATAGTTTCCCCCGATGGATCTCCCAGTTTATATTATGATGATAAGCCACATATAGCAATAGATCCCTTTATGACGCGAAGCAACAAAATGATACCAAATTTAAATTATGAAATTAGCTTATTGGATGTATGCCGGACCCGCCCACATAGGTACTTTACGAGTAGCCAGTTCTTTCAGGAACGTACATGCTATAATGCATGCCCCTTTGGGAGATGACTACTTCAACGTAATGCGTTCCACGTCGGAGAGGGAAAGGGATTTCACCCCAGTAACTGCTAGTGTAGCGGACCGCCACGTATTAGCACGCGGGTCTCAGGAAAAGGTTATAAATAATATAAGCCGAAAAGATGAGGAATAACACCCCGATCTAATTGTTTCAACACCTACGTGTACCTCTAGCATTTTACAGGAGGATCTACAAAATTTTGTAGATCGAGCTTCTTTGTCTTCCGAGTCTGATGTAATTCTCGCGGATGTTAATTATCACTGAGTCAATGAGCTTCAAGCGGCGGATAGAACCTTGGAACAAATAATTCGATTTCATCTGGATAGGGCTCGTAAGCGAAGTACCTTGGACCGATCCGTAACAATCGCACCTTCAGCAAATATTATAGGAATTTCTACCTCAGGCTTCCACAATCAACATGACTGTCGCGAATTGAAACGTTTACCTGGAGAATCGGGAATTTCAGTCAATCAGGTAATCCCAGAGGGGGGGTATCTCAAATATTTGAAGGATTTGCCAAGAGCTTGGTTTAATATAGTTCCCTATCGCGAAGTAGGTTTGATGACAGCAACTTTTCTGGAAAAAGAGTATGGAATGCCTTACATATCTATAACTCCCATGGGAATTTCAAACACAGCCGATTTTATCGGACAGATTGGGAAGCTTGTGAATGTGTGGGCTTCCGCACTGTCAGATAGAAGACTTAACTACAAATTATATATTGACAATCAAACTAAATTTGTTTCTCAAGCAGCTTGGTTTTCGAAGTCTATTGATTGTCAAAATTTAGCTGGAAAAGAAGCAGTAATTTTCGGTGATGCAACTCATGCAGCTTCAATTACTAAAATACTCGTTAAAGAAATGGGAATTCGTGTCAGTTGCTCAGGCACGTATTGCAAGCATGATGCAGAACGGTTTAACGAGCAAGTTCAGGGTTTATGTGATAAAGTAATAGTTACGGAAGATCACACCGAAGTCGGAGATACAATAGCCCGTATTGAACCCTCTGCCATATTTGGAACTCAAATGGAGCGTCATATTGGCAAACGTATTGATATTCCGTGCGGGGTTATTTCCTCACCAGTTCATATTCAGAACTCTCCTCTTGGATATCGACCCTTTTTGGGTTACGAAGGAACCAATCAAATAGCCGATCTAATCTATAACTCATTTAATCTGGGTATGGAAGATCATTTATCGGATGTTTTTGGGGGGCACGATACCAAAGAGGTAAGTACCAAGTCTCTATCAACAGATATTAAAAATATTAACTGGACCCCCGAAGCTGAGTCGGAACTAAATAGAATTCCAGGTTTCGTAAGGGGGAGAACCAAGAAAAATACCGAAGTCTTTGCAAAGCAAAACAATATTTCAGAAATTACAATTGATGTGACGTATGCGGCTAAGGAAAAATCAAGTCCTTAATTTGATAAGCTGTACAGATAATCATTTGGGGTAAGTTCTAGTCTGCTTAACTTCACTTTGCATCATAGAGTTTGTACCAGAAAGATTAATCGAAGATACCGGGGCAATAAGTATTTAATAGTAAATTAATTCTCGGTTTTTAGATATTACGGTAAAACCTCGCTTGAGGCGACATGGTAAGAAGCAACGTGCGACTCGAACATCGAGATCGTTTCTGCGGAGTCTGGTATCCGCCAGTTCTACCCAAGGGGTAGAACGTTCCTGATTCGACATTTCGTTAAAAACAATTACCCAATGAAACTTGAATAATATCTATCTATTTGAATCTATTTCTATTTTTTTTTTTCGGGGGGGGGGGGAAGTTATATCTATGGTTATTTATGAGAAGTAGCGCGGTTAAGCCTCATTAGTCCGTTACCCCGTATGTTCCTACCGGGGACTTGAAACTGAATTTTGGTAGGGTTGACTTAGTATTACTGGGTTTAGACGACCCAACAACCTTACCTTGACTGAGTCTCATTTTACCTATAATTTGTAACAGGTATATATAAAAGTTAATTGACAAATTTTTTTTAGGGGTCGATTAAGATGGGTTCTGTTGCTACCGACTCTCAATTTGGGGAAGCCTTGGGGTTAGGCCTAAACCTAAGGATTGGCGGAACCGATCTACGAACGAGGAGATGTTCGATATCCAGTTGAACTCATTAGCAGATAAATGAAGAAGAAGGGGTAGGGGGTAGGTTTGTCTCTCCACTTATCTTACCTACTCACCTCATAGTATCGCTTCTTACAAAAAGATAATTCGTGAGGAGATAACTCAATAAATCGGAGAATATCCACGTCATACACATATGAGTTAGAAGTATCTTTCTGCAATTGGATAGAGCAGTTATCTATTCAACTGAAGTTGTGCTCTAAGCCGCACGAATTCAACGTTTCATATACGGTTTCGCGGGGGGGGGGTCGTTCCGTCCTGTGTGCACCCACCTATCCCGATAGGTTACTTACCGAATAATTGCAATCGATACCCAGTCTCGGAGAGAAGGTAAAGCCATTGAGGAGGTTGGTTTCTACAACCCCCGGAAGGAACAAACCCAATTGGACCTATTTGCCATTATTGCTCTACTTAAGCGAGGGGCTCAATCAACAGCAACCGTTCGTGATATTTTGAAACGGGCGAAAGTGCCCGAACAAATCGGAATCAGCCTCTAATTAAAAATTGAATTTTAGGAGAATATAATGGGTCCAGTTTATAGATCTTCTCAGGTACTTCTGTATTACCCCTCCCTTTTACTTATACTCTACATCTACGCCGTATTTGGGATCCCCTTAAGAAGTAGAATATTTCGGAGGGACTACTGGTTTTCTCTCAAAACTTCTTTCGAAAGAAGTGATATCGGACATATCTTTCTGGGCGTGATGAGAAGCTGGGGGAAGGGGAGGGGGCGGGGGTAGCTTAAGCCGACGACGTGATTACCACCGGAACGAGTTTATCCACCCAATCCAATTTGGGGTTGAGGGTTGACCAACGATTTCTCCACCAGGTTGAAATTTGGTATAATTCGCCACAATTTTCCAACGGATGGTTGCAGCTTGGCACATCACCGAGAATCGAATCAATAAATATCTTATTTGTGTGGATGCTTCCTTTGCAGAAACCAAATTAGTAAGTATTTACTATATTAGTAAGTATTTACTACCTTCGGGTTTCACGTTGTCCAATGAGACACATGATTATTCATTCGTTAATACAACGGCTAAATAATTGCAGTTTCATCGCCACCCCCCCCCCATATAATTAAAATTTAGCCACTAATTTAATATATTGAATCCTTTGGAGAAAATTCACTATGAAATATAATAATGTTTAGGAGTTACTGTGACGAAAATAACTTCTGGATTTCCTCCTAAATTTGATGTGTCGCAGAGAATCGGAGGGCTTAGCGTTAATCAAGACTGTTTCTTATATCTACTTCTTTTTTTATTTAAAGATAATTCTTATTCAATTGCTTGTAAGTCTTGTTTAGATAAACAAAGCGTAGATTTAATCTTCGGGGCTTGTAGTGCAATATCAACGAAGCGTTTAATTGATAGTGTGCGTCACCAAGATTATTCAGAGATTTTCCATTCAGAATTTGTTTGAAGATGAAACAGTCGGCTTAATATGGATTTGTATCTCCACGTACTTTTACAAACAATATGTCTAATTCTGAGAATACCTCTTTTACGTCAGCTAGCCACTAAAACAAATAACAATTCAAAAATTTCACAGTCTACTCATTCAATGTTTTTATTTTTGGAAGATAGATTACCGAAATCTAGCCACGTTTTAAAGATTGAGATGTCACAGAATCTTCATCTAGAAACTCTAGTTCGCCTGTTTCGTCGACGAATTAAAGATGTTCCATTACCACATCTACTAAGGATAGTTATTCACGCGTACAAAACTTCGTATGGAAATTTTATCCAATTTCGGTCTTGGAAACAAAGAGGACGGAGAAGTATTGAAATGCTACTCCAAAATTTTTACACTTACGAAATCGATTCGATATTGTTAAATTTATGGACGCGAATGCATAAATTGCAACTGAAATATTTTGCATCTCCCGATCGAAATAATGTGATTAGGAAGAAGAAATGTGTTTCCAAATGTAATTCTCAATTAGATGCAATAGGCATCAACCACTGCCTCATCCGAAGCTTGTGCATTCACTTCGGAAGATATGAAAACAAATCTATTATAGTTTTTCATGGAACCAACTATTTCGTAAAAAAATGGATTCGTTATATTTCAACATCTTTTAAATCTCATTTTCATTATCCAACTGAATTTATCCAAATACGTAACGATTTGTTATCTACCAGTTGTGTTTTATTCTTGGGTTACATATCAACTATTCAGTCAGTATCAAAAGATGTCCAGATTGAAACTATGTTGGGTTCCTGCAACAGCATTTCGAGTGGGAAAAAAACTTATCCCAGGATTCCAATTTTGCAGCTAGTTAAACTTTTGGAGAAAGGGAAGTTCTGCGATAGTAATGGATATCCGGTTAGTAAATTAGCCTGGGCTATGTCAACAGATGATGATATCTTGAACAGATTTACAAAAATTTGGAATACCTTTTCCTGGTATCACAGTGCTTCAATAAATCGAGATGGATTGCGTAGATTGAGATATATACCACGACTTTCATGTGATAGTACGTTAGCGGGTAAGCATAGGAGTACGATACGTCTTCTACGACGTAGATTTGACCTGGAACTACCGAAAGTGGTCCCTGGGTATATCAAGTTCAATTTTTCTGAAATGAATCGAAGGGTTTGGCATTTAAACCTAATTCGATCTGTTTCATTAACATCTGTTTCATTAGAAATACAAGTCCAATAAAAATAAATATGTTTAAAATTTGCTTCTCCTTCTCAACTCAATTTAATGAAGCTGATTACCGAATCAATTGGGTGGAAGAAAAAAAGTAGGAATATCCCGCCACTGCAGTTTATATGGTCATATAGATATGAGAGTACTTTATTTGCTAATTCCCTTTTGGAGAAGAAAATGTAGCGGAAGGTTATCCACTCTCAAATATTATCCCGATTTTTATTATGAATTACACCAATTTTACGTTTCCAGATTTCCTCTTTTCACTCGGTAATCTGCCAACTTTGCCGGAACGTATTTTAATTCTCAGTTTAATTGCAGTTATTGTAATCGATTTATCAAACAAAGGGAGAAATACAACTTTGCTTCACCGAATTTCACTAATATCTATGTTAATTAGCACGATTGCTTCACTATGTGAATGGGGGATCCAGGTCCAATCGGTTTCTATTGCTTCCGGAAATTATCGGATCAGCAATTTCAGCTACATATTTAGATTTTTTTTATTGATTTGTTCGCTACTATCCGTTCTGTTGTCAGTTGATTACATACGATGTTCGAAAACGGCTTTGGCAGAATTCTTATTCTTTTTACTAACTGCAAGTTTGGGTGGAATGGTTCCTTGCTGGGCAAACGATTTGGTCACCCTTTATGTGGCATTGGAGTTGTCAAGCCTATCTTCTCGTTTTCTGTCTGGACATACTAAAAAGGATATAAGATCGAATGAAGCAACTACGAAATTTCTACTGATGGGTGGAGCTAGCTCATCTTTTTTGCTATATGGTCTTTCTCTGTTGCATGGAATTTCTGGCGGACAGCTTCAGCTTGATAAAACAGCAGGTGCGCTACCATCTAGTCAGTATCTCGTTGCAATTTATACTGCCATTGCTTCTATTACAGCCGGAACGGCGTTCAAACTTTCTCTCGTTCCGTTTCATCAATGGACTCCCGATGTGTATGAAGGAGTGCGATTCGTTCGAAAAACAGTTAGCCATCTCCAAATTATTTGGAGATGTCATAGTTGTTTTTCGCGTTGTCCTACGAGTGTGTGGGAATGCAGAGATTTCCCCGTATCAGTAGTTACGTCAACAATGTTCTCTTGCCGTACCACAATTTCCAAGAAATGTTTTACGAGTAAAACAGAGGCAAGTGGCGAGATTTAGTAGATCCCTTTTTAATTTTATATCTACTTCTCATATTTTCTATTTCTATGCAAATTTTCTACGAAGTTTTCTATTACGGGTAGGTTCTGGCAAAATTGATGGAAAATTGATGGGCTTGATCCTTCAAAAGCTATTGGCAAACTCCTTCAACTTGAGAAACCACTCCAAGATATAATTGAAGCAACGAAGCTGTATGCCCGCTCCGCAAGGAACGAAAAAAGTCGCAATTTGTCTCTCCCGCCCAGCGTGTGTGCCTACCAACTCAACAAGTAGTTTTAGTTGTTGAAAGGATTCTGGTGAAAAATGAAGAAGGACAAACAAGCAAGAAAGAATTCGAGACGAAACTGCTGGTGGGTAATCTAACCAAATGATGAGGGATTCCTCGAGAAGTTAACAATTAGTCCTCATATTGAATGATTATGAATTATTCAAGGAAGAATGGGTTTGAAACATACACGAGGAAGGTTCTGGGAGCAACATCAGTTGTGAATCTCTTACGAACCAAGAGCCGTGTGAAGTAAGAATTTCATGCACGGTTCTGAATGAGCGGAAAGATCGGAAATCTTCTTTTCGACTCTGACTCTCCTATACCAGTCGTTGCTTTTTTCTCTGTTACCTCTAAAGTAGCAGCTCCAGCTTTATTTACGCGACTCTTCGGTATCATTTTTCCACATCTATCTAATGAGTGGCATATCGTGGTAGGATTATTAGCTACCTCTAGCATGATATTAGGAAATCTAATTGCCGTTACTCAAATAAGCATGAAACGTATGCTAGCTTATCCCTCTATAAGCCAAATTGGATATATTATGATTGGAGTACTTGCTGCAGACCCGGAGAACGGTTATGCAAGTATGATAACTCATACGTTTATTTATATACTCATGAATCTGGGAACTTTTGCTCGTATCACCTCATTCGGTTTACGAACCGGAACTGATAATATTAGGGATTACGCGGGATTATACATGAAGGATCCTGTTCTAACATTCTCTCCGGTTTTACGTTCACCATCCCTAGGGGGTATCCCTCCACCATCCGGTTTTTTCGGTAAACTCCATCTCTTTTGGCATGGATGGAAAGCTGGTTCGTACCCATCAGTTCTGGTAGCGCTCGTCACAAGTGTCATTTCTATCTACTATTATCTCAAAATAATTAAATTAATGTTCACTGGGAAGAATGGGAGGGGCGATGCATCCACAACTTATATACGAAATTCATTAGTTTCTCCATCAATTTCAAAAAGTTCTATTGAAATAGCTATGATCATTCGTGCACTAGCATCAATCCTATCGGGTATATTAATAGATCCCATTATCGGGATCACACGGAATACTTTATTCTAGACTCACTTCTTGTGACGCGAACTTTTCTTTTTCGAATGATTTTTATTAGAAGCCGGTTCTGCTGTCCCAACTAGTCTGTCTCCGCAACTTACGAAATAATTACATCTTCTTCGGTAATTGATCCTGACATTCTCCTATCTAGCTTGGATTTGTCTTTTCGCACCCGGAATCACTTGCTAGGAAAATGATCACCCGTCTACCCCGAAGGAGATATAAGTATTTTCGCGCGATGCACAGCTGGGGTTGGGCAGTGACAACCCATGCTGCTACATCCAAGTATTTAGGCAGAAAGAGAATGCCTATCTTTTTTGTATTTTCATATGTTATTATTTTATTGATACTGAAAAGAAGATTTGCTTGCGAGGCAGGCGTGGGCTTGTCAGGTCGTGGAAAGGAAACTCTCTGTAGGAAGAGGGAATCAACCACCCCTTTAGGGATGATTGATTGCGGGCGAGAATAGATTCGAACCCTCGGCCGTCGTCAGTATGAAGTGGAACCTTACCACTCCATGAAGAAGCAATGAGTAATGGAAAGGGTCCAGGTACCTCGTCTAAACCTGACCTGAGTGGAGTCTCCCAGTTAGTAAATTTGGTAAAAAGGAGATGAAAATTCGGTTCAGCAGTTGACAGGCATATATATATACTCGTATAATAGGATTGATGAGCGTAACCCCACCGCGTCTCTCTGCTTCGAAAGAAGGGTAGGCATACTAGACTCAAAATGTAGTACCGCGTGGTACGGAGGTTCGAATCCTACGCGAGGCGTCCAGAGGTGTCGCATTTCTGGAAGAAGTCTCCCGACTTCTCGCTTCTCACCAATGGAATCCAAAATTGTTGTCGACTTCCATGCTTGTCTTCTCGGGTGAAGTAGCACTGGTCTCCTCGACTCGAGAGACGAGTGGGTCCTATTGCGGAGATATGTGAGGCAGTAAGTCCCACCTTTTCTTCTTTGTTTTTCCGAGCCAAGACTGGGACGGCAAATCCCACCATCCGAAAGTATTGGAGCGAGACCCAAACCTTAAGGAAAAGGAATAGTCTTACAGATACAGAAGGGGGAGAAAAAATAAAAAAAAAAGGACGACTGAGATATGAACGTGATTCCTCCAAAGAATTCGGATGTAAATGAGATGAACCAAAAATCTTAGTAGTTGGTTGCTTGGTGTCTCATCAAACACATAGGGGATGGGACTCGAAATCCCACCATCCTTTCCTTGTTCCCAAAGGACTCCAAATCCTTCGAATGGGACTCGAAATCCCATTCATAAGCCAAGTATCTGGTTAGGGGTATCTAACCAGATACTTGGAGTTTCCAAGTAAATTTTTACAATACTAAATTATTGGCCGAACAATAGATCAATAAAATGCCCTTATCTCTTCGGTAGCTATCTCCGGTGTAGCTCCCAAAATTACACGCCGACTCCTCCCGAGACAAAATACGAGATCCCAAGATAGAGGGGAGATTTCATCTGGGGATGATTGATTGCGGGCGAGGAGGGATTCGAACCCCCGACACCGTGGTTCGTAGCCACGTGCTCTAATCCCCTGAGCTACAGGCCCCGACCCCACTGGATCCGTTCCGGGATTCACTTCTACGAAATA